AAAAATAGTATAATACATAAAAATAAATAAATAGTTTTTATTGAAAAAAATAGCATCCATAGCTGAACGGTCAAAGCACCCAACTCATAATTGGAGAATTCGCAGGTTCAACTCCTGTTGGATGCATCGACAAAATTATAAATTTTTTAATAAAAACATATAAATTATTAATATTAATAATAAATTGGTGGTAGAAAAAAATAAGCTTAATAAAAAAAAATATATATATAATATAAATTTCTTTTGTTACAATTAATTGAATATTAAAAAAAATAAATTAAATGAAAGTTTTAATAAAAAACATAAAATATTTTTGGATAAAAGGGAGAGAAGAATAATGATGGATGAAGTAAGATATCCGGTACTTACAGAAAAGACAATTCGTTTATTAGAACAAAATCAATATACTTTTGATGTTAATCAAAAATCGACTAAGACACAAATAAAAAAATGGATTGAAAGCTTTTTTAATGTAAAAGTAAAAACAATAAATAGTCATATACCTCCGGAGAAAAAGAAAAAAATAGGTCCAATTATAGGACATTCAGTACGCTATAAACGAATGATTATTACACTTCAATCTGGCTATTCTATTCCACTATTTTCAAACAAATAAAATTTTTAATTCTTATCTACCTTATTTATGACCATACGTTTATACAAAGCCTATACTCCAGGCACACGAAATCGTTCTGTATTAGGTTTCGAAGAAATAATAAAATCTCGACCTCAGAAAAAACTAACTTTTCGACAGCATAATAAACAGGGACGTAATAATCAAGGAATTATTACTAGTCGATACAGAGGAGGAGGTCACAAACGTTTATATCGTCAAATTGATTTTCGACGAAATAAAAAGAATATATTGGGGAAAATTACAACCATCGAATATGATCCTAATCGTACTGCAAATATATGTCTTGTATATTATGAAGATGGAGAAAAAAGATATATTTTACATCCCCGCGGAATAAAAATTGGAGATACGATCATTTCAAGTAATAAAGCTCCTATTTTAATAGGAAACGCCTTACCTTTGAGTGCGGTTTGAATTATCTATTTACGTAATTGGGAAAAACCAAGTAGATTTGCAGTAAAATCTATAAATCTATCACTAATTGGATGATAATAAATAAAATTATTACAATAAACCTTAAAAGGAAACTAAAAAGGAACAATAGCCTGTGATATAAATTTTATTCTAATATTACACTATTAAAACTATTATAATAGAAAATTTATAATAAAAAATTTAAAGATATTCTAATATGGAGAAATTTTTATTTTAATTTAAGCATATAAAATATTGGCAACACTTATTTTTACTTTTATTTAATATATTTTTATTTAATAAATAAAAATAGGTTAATCACATTCAAATTGATGGTCAAAGGCAATTTTGAAACTGTAAAGTGATTTTTATTAATAAAAAAAAGCCTCCTAAGTTATTATTAAACGAAAAATGTTAACGTAAATTTATAAAGTCATTCAGTCTAACGCTATACAATAAGGTGCGTTAGATGATGAAAAAACTAGGATGTAATTAAAAATAATTATAGTTAAAATTAAAATAATTATCAATTAGATAACGAAATATACATCTAGAAAGCTGTATGCCTTGAGAGAGGCTTGTACAGTTTGGGAAGAGACCTTATTTTTTCATAAAAAGAAAAGTCTACTTCAACCAACATGCCTTTAGGCACTGCTATACATAATATAGAAATAACACCAGGTAAAGGTGGGCAATTAGTAAGAACTGCTGGAGCTGTAGCCAAACTTATCGCAAAAGAAGGTCAATTAGCAACTTTACGATTACCTTCTGGCGAAGTTCGTTTAGTATCTCAAAATTCTCTAGCTACAATTGGACAAATTGGAAATGCTGATGCTGACAATAAAAGTATGGGTAAAGCAGGATCGAAACGATGGTTAGGAAAACGTCCTCGAGTAAGAGGAGTTGTCATGAATCCTATAGATCACCCTCATGGAGGTGGTGAAGGTCGAGCTCCTATTGGAAGGAAAAAACCATTAACCCCGTGGGGTCGTACTGCACTTGGAAAAAGAACTCGAAAAATAGAAAAATATAGTGATTCTCTAATTTTACGTCGTCGTAAAAATGGATAATTAAATTTTAAATAAAAAAAAAATTGAGAAATATACATAAAAACAGAAGGTAGTTGGCAATGACACGTTCACTAAAAAAAGGCCCTTTTGTAGCGGATCATTTACTGAAAAAGATTGAAAATCTTAATTTAAAAAAAGAAAGAAAAATTGTAGTTACCTGGTCTCGCGCATCTACTATTGTACCAACAATGATCGGACATACTATTGCTGTTCATAATGGACAAGAACATTTACCTATTTATATCACAGATCGTATGATAGGTCATAAATTAGGAGAATTTGCACCTACACGAAATTTCCGGGGACATGCGAAAAGTGATAAAAAATCTCGTCGTTAATTAGGAGATAAGGTTCAATGAAATATAACAAATCAAATTTGGAAGCCCGGGCTTTAGCCAAACATATACGTATGTCTTCTTATAAAGCGCGGAGAGTTATTAATCAAATCCGGGGTCGTTCATATGAACAGGCACTTATGATATTAGAGTTTATGCCGTATCGAGCATGTTACCCTATATTACAATTAATTTCTTCAGCAGCAGCAAATGCAAGTAATAATTTGAATATTAACAAGGCTAATTTGATTATAAGTGAAGCAAAAGTAGACAAAGGTGCTGTTTTAAAAAGATTTCAACCCAGAGCTCAAGGACGAGGATATCCTATACATAAACCTACTTGTCATATAACTATTATCGTAAAAAATAGAAGTCAATAAAAAGAATTATGCTAATATCATTCAAAAAGGAAAAAAAGCATGGGACAAAAAATTAACCCACTTGGTTTTCGGCTTGGTGTAACTCAAAAACATCATTCTTATTGGTTTGCACAGCCAAAAAATTATTCTGAACTTCTTCAAGAAGATCAAAAAATGCGTTATTGTATTGAAAATTATGTATACAAAAATATAAGAAATTCTTCGAATTATGGGGGGATTGCACGTATTGAGATAAAAAGAAAGACCGATTTAATTCAGGTTGAAATATATACAGGATTTCCTGCATTATTGGTAGAAAACCGTGGTCGCGGTATTGAACAATTGAAGACTAATGTGCAAAGTATTTTAACTCCCGGAGATCGCAAACTCCGTATGACTTTAACGGAAGTGACAAAGCCGTATGGAGAACCTAATATTCTTGCAGAATATATTGCTCTACAGTTAGAAAGTCGAGTTGCTTTTAGAAGAACTATGAAAAAAGCTATTGAATTAGCGAAAAAAACGAATATAAAGGGCATTAAAATACAAATTGCAGGACGTCTTAATGGAGCTGAAATTGCTCGTGTAGAATGGGCTAGAGAAGGAAGAGTTCCTTTACAAACTCTCCGAGCTAAAATCGATTATTGTTATTATCCAGCTCAAACGATTTATGGAGTATTAGGAATAAAAATTTGGATATTCCAAGATGAAAAATAATTTGTTTTAATTTTTTATATCTTAATATTAAATATATTAAATTTATTTTTTTTTTTTATTATTTTAAAGATTTATTTATAATTTTTATTAACATTTCGAAAAAATTGTTATGCTTAGTGTGCGACTCGTTAAAATCGATGTTTTTTGAATCACCAATATAAGAAAGAAAAAACTCGATAAATTCCAATATAAACTGGAAATTAATTCTTTGCTTTCTATTGAAATAACTCAATAAATGAATTATTGGATAATGAAAATATTCATTTAAACTCTTTTTCATAAAAAAATTTATGAAGCAAAAAGCTTTTTATAATTAAAAAAAAAAACTTAATAACATATTTAGTATTAGATTCGTATGGTTAAAATTGTCTCAAAAAAACAGTGTAAGCAAACATAAAAAAAAATTTCATTTTACTAATAACTAATAGTTAATTACTAATAGTTAATTTAATAAAATTTAATAAAAAAGTTTTACCTCAAAAAAGACTGATAAGTTTGATGATATAAAATAAAAAACTCCACTGTAAAAAAAAAAACCTAAACGCTTATTTGAAAGTAATGAAAACGATGTAATCTATAATTAAACAAAAGAATTACTAAATAATTCAATTATTAGATGGGATGGCGAAAAAAACCAAATTTGAAAAAACTACAAAACATAATAATAACTAATTATTTTTGAGTAAAACTAAATGAGTTAATATTCGCCCGTGAAATTTTAATATAAAATATTATCAAAATTTTTATATTATTATTATTATAATAATTATTTTTATTTTTTTACTAGCTTAATAAAACTTTTTTATTTTTTTTTTACTAATCTATTTTTTTACTAAATAAGAAAATAAAGAGAAATATAAAAAAATTAATTGAAAAATTAATTTATAATAATTTTATTCATGAGAAGCCGGATGAAAGAAACCCTTCATGTCCGATTTTGAAATAGAGACCAAGAAAAGTCGACTATGACCCTAAAAGAACAAAATTTCGTAAACAACATAGGGGACGAATGAAAGGAATAGCTACTCGAGGTAATTCTATCTGTTTCGGTAAATTTGCCCTTCAAGCCCTTGAACCAACTTGGATTACATCTAGACAAATAGAAGCAGGACGACGAGCAATTACCCGTTATGCACGTCGTGGTGGAAAATTATGGATACGTATATTTCCAGATAAACCTATTACTATGCGACCTGCAGAAACACGTATGGGTTCAGGAAAAGGATCACCAGAATATTGGGTATCTGTTGTTAAGCCAGGTAGAATACTTTATGAAATAAGTGGAATACCAGAAACTATTGCTAGAGCAGCTATGAGAATCGCAGCATACAAAATGCCTATACGTACTCAATTTATTACTGTTACGTCCGTACAAAAAATAAATAAAGAAAATTCAATATAACTAATTAATAAAGCTAAATAAAAAACAATAATTATATAAATAATTAAAATTAGTAATATTTTATTTCTCAATTCTTTCCCCCCCTTTAAATTTTAAAATTTTATACTTTTTTGGGGGGTTAAAAAAAAATGATTCAACCTCAAACTTATTTAAATGTAGCCGACAATAGTGGAGCACGAAAATTAATGTGTATACAAATTTTAGGAGCAAGTAATCGCAAATATGCACATATTGGTGATGTAATTATCGCCGTAGTTAAAGAAGCAGTACCGAATATGCCATTGAAAAAATCGGAAATAGTCCGAGCAGTAGTTGTACGAACTTGTAAAGAACTTAAACGCAAAAATGGAACTATTATACAATTTGATGATAATGCTGCTGTTGTTATCAATCAAGAAGGAAATCCAAAAGGAACACGTGTTTTTGGTCCTGTCGCACGAGAATTAAGAGAATCTAATTTTACTAAAATAGTGTCATTAGCTCCTGAGGTATTATAAATAGAAATTAAAAATCATAAATTTTTTTTTTTATTTTTTTTTCTAATTTAAATTATTTCTAATTTAAATTAATAAAATTTTAAATATATTTAGTTGTACATTAACTTTTATTTGTACATTAACTCTTAAATAAAAAAAATTTTAATATTATTATTATTATTCCAAATAAATTAGTATTTTATTTATTTCTTTTTTCAAGTACATAATTATTTTTACATATATATATTTTTTATATTTTATTTTTTAATTATTTTAATCTTAAATTACTTTCATTTCGAAATTAGCAAAAAAATTTCTAAAAAACTAATTTTTTTTTGTCTTAGAAGCTTTTTAATAAGTTAAAAAGCTTATTTATATTAATAGTAAAAAGGAGTTTTCATGAGTAACGATACTATTGCTAATATGATTACATCTATAAGAAATGCGAACTTGGAAAAGACAAGAACAGTTCAAGTACCAGCCACTAATATTACTCGGAATGTCGGAAGAATTTTATTACAAGAAGGTTTTATAGAAAATTTTAGAGAACATAAAGAAAATAAAATTTATTTTTTAGTTTTTACTTTGAAATATCAAGGAAGAAAAAAAAAACCTTATATAACAACTTTACGACGTATCAGCAAACCAGGCTTAAGAATGTATTCTAATCATAAAGAAATTCCAAAAGTGTTAGGTGGAATGGGAATTGTTATTCTTTCAACGTCCCAAGGTATTATGACGGATCGAGAAGCAAGGGAAAAACAAATTGGAGGAGAAATTTTATGTTATGTATGGTAATTTATTTACATTTTATTTAAATCTTTCACATAGGAAAATCAAATCTTTGTAAATAAAAAAAGCTAGCTAGTACTATATTTCACAACGTTAGTTAACTTAAAAAAGGATATTTTCCCTTTAATGAAGAAACAAAATTTGATTGATATGGAAGGTATAGTTACAGAATCACTTCCTAATGCAATGTTTCGAGTTTGTTTAGACAATGGATGTGAAGTTTTAACTCATATTTCGGGAAAAATAAGACGGAATTATATTAGAATATTACCGGGAGATCGGGTTAAAGTAGAATTAAGTCCTTATGACTCAACTAAAGGACGCATAACTTATCGTCTTCGTGCTAAATCGCAAAATAGTTAAATTTATTTTTTTAATCGAAAATGTCAAAAATATAATAAATTAAAAAATTTAGTATAATTTTTTTTTATATTATAAATCACATGAAAATAGGAAATATAAAAATGAAAGTCCGTGCTTCTGTTAAAAAAATATGTGATAATTGTCGGTTAATTCGTAGACGAAAACGAATTATGGTAGTTTGTTCTAATCCAAAACATAAACAAAAACAAGGATAATTTTTTATTAAATAAAATTTTAATAAAAGTCATGAAAAATATATTTAAATATTTTTTATATATTATATTTGAAAGTAAATATATAGGATATTAAAATACAATAAACTTTTGAAATAAATAAAAAAGAATAATTATGCCAAAATTAGTGAAAAAAATTAGCTTACGCAAAGGTAAACGTAGAATCCCTAAAGGAGTTATCCATATTCAAGCAAGTTTTAACAATACAATTGTTACTGTAACGGACATACGTGGACAAGCAGTTTCTTGGTCTTCCGCAGGTGCTTGTGGTTTCAAAGGTACGAAAAAAAGTACACCTTTCGCGGCTCAAACTGCCGCAGAAAATGCTATTCGCGTTTTGATCGATCAAGGTATGAAACAGGCAGAAGTTATGATTAGTGGTCCTGGCCCAGGACGAGATACAGCTTTACGAGCTATTCGTCGGAGTGGTATTATTCTAAATTTTGTTCGTGATGTAACTCCTATGCCACATAATGGATGTAGACCTCCAAAAAAGCGACGTGTATAAAATAAAAATATATTGTAAAAAACTTTTGATATTATTTCAAATAAATAAAAATATTTCTATTAATTTCTATTAAATTAAACTAAACTAAATTAATAGTTAAAGTATAACTTTTTTTTTGTTCAAAATTTTCTCAAATATTTAATTAAATAAAATATTTATTAGAGAAAATTAAAGGCATTAAAAAAAGCTCTAATAAATTTATTATAGAAGTTTTAAATAATTTTAATTTTTTAGTAACTAGTTAATATTTAAAGAGAAGTTACTTTAAATATTAACTAGTTACTAAAAAAATTAAAAAATTAATCTAATATTTTACTATTTTAAAAAGGACCTAAAGTTAATGATTTATCGATAGGTAAAGCTGCTCCGATACCTAACCAGAGGGATACGGCGGTACCAATTAAAAAAACTGTTGTTGCTACTGGACGACGAAAAGGGTTTTGAAATTTATTTACATTTTCCGAAAAAGGTACTGTTAGTAATCCTGCAGGTACTGCGGCCATTAAAAGAACACCTAATAATTTATTGGGAACTGTACGAAGTATTTGAAAAACGGGATAAAAATACCATTCAGGTAATATTTCCAAAGGAGTTGCAAAAGGGTTTGCTGGTTCACCAATCATAGAAGGTTCCAGAACGGCCAAACCTACGCTACATGCGATAGTACCTAAAATAACTACTGGAAAGATATATGAAAGATCATTAGGCCAAGCAGGTTCTCCGTAATAATTATGTCCCATACCTTTGGCTAATTTAGCACGTAATATAGGGTCACTTAAGTCGGGTTTTTTTGTTATTAGGATAGGTTATCAATAAAAGAATATTCCCCCTAAAGAATTGGACATGAATTTTTTATTCATCCAACTCAAACTATTTTTATTTAAATTTAAAAATTAAAATTTATTTAATTAAATTGTTTAGTATATAAATTATATAATATTAAATAATTTTATTTGATTAAAAAAAGTTCAAAATCCAAGTATATTTTTTTCTTTTTAATAATAACTAATATTTTTATTAATATGATTTTTGGATTATCTTATTTTTCATAAGTTTCATCTTATAATAATTCTAAAATTATGTACTTACTTAAAATTAACTTGTTAATATATTAACTTTTTTCTCATTAGACCTTTTTTTTACTTCTATGATTATTTCACATTCAAAAACTCAAAAGAAATGAATGTAGTTTTTTTATCATATTCATATAATATTAATAAATATACATAAATGTAATAGATATTTTTATTTTTATTTATTAAATTTTTCTATTTCTTAAATTTTACGAAGCCTTTTTTCAATTTGTTAGATCATAGAAAAAATTTTATTTAAAACAAATTTATTTTTTTACCCAAGTTTTTTATTTTCTTATCTTTTTTAAGTAATTTGGGATAACAACACATCTTATTTTTAGAATTTTTATAATGTGATAGATTGAAAAATCTATAAAGTTTAATAATTAATTCAAGTCACACACTCCCATAATTAAATTTGTCTCAAAAAATAAATATATATTTTATTTAAATAAAAATTTTAAATAAAATATAGAAAATCCATAAATTTTTTTTAAAGACTTAGGATCATAAAAAATTTATAGCAATAGATAATTTTGATTTATGGTAATTTTTTTAATAATAAAGAAATTACTATATTATACTTTTTTATTAAAATTATATTCTAATAATTTATAAAGGACCAGAAATACCTTGTTTGCGGATCATTAAAAAATGCATTAACATAAAAACTGCAGTTAAAAGGGGTAATACGAAAGTATGTAAACTATAAAAACGGGTTAATGTAGATTGACCTACACTAACACTTCCACGTGATAATTCTACTAATGGAGATCCTATAACAGGAATAGCATCAGGTACACCTGTTACAATTTTAACAGCCCAATAACCAATTTGATCCCAAGGTGAAGAATAACCAGTTACACCAAATGAAACTGTCAATACTGCTAAAATAACACCAGTAACCCAAGTTAATTCACGAGGTTTTTTAAAACCTCCCGTTAGATAAACACGAAATGTATGTAGAATCATCATTAAAACCATCATACTCGCCGACCATCGATGGACTGAGCGGATTAACCAACCAAAATTAACTTCGGTCATAATATATTGGACAGAGGCAAAAGCTTCAGTAACTGTTGGACGATAATAAAAGGTCATAGCAAATCCAGTTGCTACCTGCACTAAAAAGCAAGTTAAAGTAATACCTCCTAAACAATAAAATATATTGACATGAGGGGGTACATATTTACTAGTAATATCATCTGCAATTGCTTGAATTTCAAGACGTTCTTCAAACCAATCATATACTCTATTGGGATAGATAAACTTTTATGTATTTCTTCTCTAAAAACCGTAAATGATACTTTTTTTCATACGGCTTAAATATAAAAAAATAAAATATATATTTATATATATAATTTTTTTTTATTATTTTATCTCAAGTTTGCTTTATTTTTATCAACTGCTTTTTTGAGTAATCTTTTACTTCAAATTTTGTTTTTCTAATTAATATGATTAAGAACAATTTTATAAAGATTTTCTTGTTTAAAATTTAATAAAAAGAACTAAACTTTAGATTTTTACTATATTCCGATGACTAAAAAAAAGTATAACAAGTAAATACTTTTTTGTAACCATTTTAAATTTAATTAAATAAAAAAATCGGGTAACGAAATTTTACTTTTTACTAGTAAATTAAAAAAAATTAATCATAGTTTAATTTAAATAAAAAAATATTTACTAATATTTTATATAAAATTTATGCTTTAAATGTTTTATTTATAACACTTGATAAATTAAAATAATCTTTTTTTTAAGATTAACAAACTCTTTTGTATTTCTAAATTTCATTTATCTAAACAAGTCGCACACCCATAATCCATAAATTCCTTTAATTAATTGATTACACGATTAAACTACCTTAAATATATAAAACAAAATTTTTTCTTAGCAAATAAAAATAATACCTTAAAAAGGTTCAATAAAAAAATTTAAATTTTTTTATTGAACCTTTTTAGGGTATTACCAACTTACAGGAACTCCATCTAATAATACTGAAGAATTATAAAGTTCGAGAATAATAACCAAAAAAATTGCGAACAATGCCATTGCAATACCCATTAAAGGTGTTGTGCCCCATCCAGGAGCAACTTTACCATATTCTGAGTTAAGTGGTTTTAATATATCTCCCAAACCACTTCGTTTTCCTTTTGTTCTAGGAGTATCATCAATAATTTGTGTAGCCATAAAATTTTATTGCATTAGTTGAGATTTGTTAACTTTGTGTACTATTATATTAATCAAATTAATCAAAAATAAACCATTCTTTTGGAATTACTTAAAAATGGAAACTGCAACGTTAGTCGCTATATTTATCTCGTGTTCACTTGTGAGTTTTACCGGTTATGCTCTTTATACAGCTTTTGGGCAACCCTCTAAAGAACTTAGAGATCCTTTTGAAGAGCATGAAGATTAAATTAATTATCGAATACCTTCCCTAAAATAAAGGGAAGGTACTTAATTTTTTATTTTATAAAAAACCAAATAAACTTAAAATTTTTTATTTTTTTCCTTTAGTTTGAATTTTGGGTGGTTCGCGAAAAAAAATAGCGAAAAAAATTATTCCTAAAGTACCTACCAATAAAAATGTATAAACCAATGCTTCCATAGATTTTATTATAAGTGAGAAGTATGGAGATAGCTTTCGTACTAATTGAAAATAGATTTTATTTAAAAAGTTTGGAAAAAAATTATATATATAATTTTTTTCTTATTAAATTAAATTTATTTTTTTATTAAAAAAGATAGAAGGAACCTTATTAAATTAATTTAATTTAAACTATCTGTCTTTTAGTAGTAGGGTCCCCTAATTTCTGGAATGCTCCAAATTCTACTTGTGCATCTAGATCTGGATCGATACCAGCAAAAACATCTCTAAATAAGGTTCTAGCACCATGCCAAATATGACCCAAAAAGAAAAGAAGAGCAAATGTAGCATGGCCAAAAGTAAACCAACCTCGTGGGCTACTACGAAAAACACCATCTGATTTTAAAGTAGCACGATCAAATTCAAAAATTTCACCTAGTTGAGCACGTCTAGCATATTTTTTTACTGTAGCTGGATCGCTAAAACTTACTCCGTTAAGTTCACCACCATAAAATTCGACAGTTACACCAACTTGTTCAACACTATATTTAGATTCAGCTCTTCTAAATGGAACATCAGCTCTAACAATTCCCTCTTCATCCACTAGAACTACTGGAAAAGTTTCGAAAAAAGTAGGCATACGACGAACAAAAAGTTCATGTCCTTCTCTATCTTTAAAAACAGCATGGCCTAGCCATCCGACAGCTATTCCATCTCCATTATCCATAGCACCTGCTCTAAATAATCCACCTTTAGCTGGATTATTACCAATATAATCATAAAAAGCTAATTTTTCTGGAATTTTAGACCAAGCTTCAGATAAACTAAGATTTTCATTTTTACTAGAACGAATTCTTCGATCTATTTCTTGTTGAAAAAATCCTTGATCCCACTGATAACGGGTAGGACCAAATAATTCTACCGGAGTTGCAGCAGAACCGTACCACATAGTGCCAGCGACAACGAAAGCGGCGAAAAATACGGCGGCAATACTACTAGATAAAACAGTTTCAACATTCCCCATACGTAATCCTTTATATAATCGTTGAGGAGGACGAACACTAAGATGAAATAAACCTGCTAATATACCTAAAATACCTGCTGCAATATGATGCGAGGCTATTCCTCCTGGAACAAAAGGATCAAAACCTTCAGCTCCCCAAGCTGGAACCACAGGTTGCACTTTTCCAGTTAATCCATAAGGATCAGATACCCATATACCAGGGCCAAATAGACCTGTCACATGGAAAGCTCCAAATGCAAAGCAAAGAACTCCTGATAAAAATAAATGAATCCCAAAAATTTTAGGCAAATCCAAAGAAGGTTTTCCTGTACGTTCATCACGAAATAACTCTAAATCCCAATATACCCAATGCCAGATTGCTGCTAAAAATAATAACCCTGATAATATTATATGGACTGCAGCTACACCTTCATAACTCCAAATACCTGCGTTATTTACAGTTTCTCCGGTAATACTCCAACCCCCCCAAGATTTTGTTATCCCCAAACGAGTCATGAAAGGTATAACAAACATACCTTGTCTCCACATTGGGTCAAGAATAGGATCGGAAGGATCAAAAACCGCTAATTCATATAAAGCCATAGAACCAGCCCAGCCAGAAACTAAAGCTGTATGCATCAAATGTACAGCAATTAAACGACCAGGATCGTTTAGTACAACGGTATGGACACGATACCAAGGCAAACCCATGGAAATACCCCTTTCTCAAAGAGAATTAGAGACTACGTAACTTTCTTGCATTAATTAATGACTATACTACAATAAAATAAAGTTTAAACTCATAAAAATAGTTTAAACTTTAATAAATTTTTTTTTTCTTTATAAATTATATATAATATAATTATTAAATTATATATAATAATGACAATATTATTAAAAAAAATATAATATAATCTTCTTAATAACATTATAAACTAATTTTTTATTTGTTAGCTACTTATTTTTTTGTCTATTTTCATTTTAAGTGCTGTTATATATTTATTTCAAATAAAAAAAATGCCCATTGGTGTTCCAAAAGTGCCTTTTAGGCTTCCAGGAGAAGAAGATGCTGTTTGGATCGACGTATAGTGCGTTTATTAAACATATTTGGTTATATGGAAATTATCCATCATCTTTTATTTATTTAATATAATCTAGATGTTTTTATTTCATTTTAAACTTAATAAATTATTAAAGCTTTAATAGCATGAAATAATATCTTAATAAAATTTATTAAGTAAAAAGGTTTAGTCACCTTTTCTATGGTTAGTGAAACAAAAAATAAAGATTTAAACTTCGTTAAAGATTTAAATTAAAAAATTGAAAATTTAGTTAAATTTAATAATTGAAAATTTTATTTTAAAAATTGCTAAAAAGTAAAAAAAAGTAATAGACTTACTTTTATATGTAGGTAAGACTTAACTAATTTTTACCGAAGTAGATTATGAACCTAAAGATATTACTAAAAACCGTTTGTAAAAAAAAGAAGATATAAAATACAAAAATATTTTAAATAAGAAAAATAGATTATTTAATAAATATATTAAAGAATGAATTGTTTAATATGCCGTTCACTAAGTATATAAAAAACGAACTTAGACTATTAAACAAAGTTATGATAATAATTTGAAAATATTTATGAAAAAAAAAATATAAAAGATTCGAATTTTTATAAAAAACTAATAATATTTTTTCAACTGCTCGAACTGTATTGAGCAAATAAAAAAGCTAGTACAGTTATATAAAAAAAAAATAACTTATTAAATTTTATTATAACAATCGACTTTATCGGGAAAGATTACTTTTTTTAGGTCAACATGTAGACGATGAAATTGCAAATCAACTCATTGGAATTATGATGTATTTAAATGGAGAAGATGAAAGTAAAGATATGTATTTATATATTAATTCTCCTGGTGGAGCTGTTCTAGCTGGAATATCTGTTTATGATGCTATGCAATTCGTAGTTCCGGATGTTCATACAATTTGTATGGGATTAGCGGCTTCCATGGGATCATTTATTTTAACTGGGGGTGAAATTACTAAACGTATAGCGTTACCTCACGCTTTGCGCCAATATTTGCTTTTTTTTAATTAGTAAAAAGATGTATACGCCTCATAAAAGGTAATAATAGCATGACATAAAAAGCTTGATAAAATCATCTTAAAAGAAAATTTAATATCAAGATAATTAATTAAAATTTTTTATTTATTTCAGTGTTATAAATATGATTTTCTTTACCTTTTTATTAACTAGAAAATATAAAAATACAAATTTTAAATTTTAGTTAAATTAAAATTTAACTATATTAAAAAAAAACTTTGGCATTGTTTTATGAAAAAAAATATAAAACAATAGAACCATAATAGTATTTAACAAAAGAAAAATGGTATATAAAATTTAAAATAGTTAATTCTATTAAAAAATATTTTATTGAAATAAATCTATATTTTTTCAAAAAACATATTTTATTATTTTATTTTTGGAGCTGTATACAATATAAAAAATGCTTGTACAGTTCATACAATTTTTTATATCGAATTTTATGATTAGGGTAATGATTCATCAACCTGCTAGTTCTTATTATGATGGACAAGCAGGTGAATGTATGATGGAGGCGGAAGAAGTACTAAAACTTCGTGATTACATTACTCGAGTTTATGTACAAAGAATAGGTAAACCTTTATGGGTTATTTCTGAAGATATGGAAAGAGATGTTTTTATGTCAGCAAAAGAAGCAAAAATTTATGGCATTGTGGATCTTGTAGCTATAGAAAATACTTAAATTTTTAAATAAATTTTTTTTTTTTATTTAAAACTAAATTTAAAATCTGTTTGATATATATATTTAAATAAATAAAAAAATTTACATTATATTTTCCTGGTTAAGATTAATTTAAACCAATAAATTCTGCATATAATTTAAAATGCCTACTATTCAACAATTAATTAGAAATCGAAGACAACCAATAGAAAATAGAACAAAATCTCCAGCCCTTCGCGGGTGTCCTCAACGAAGAGGAGTTTGTACTAGAGTGTATGTGCGACTTGTCATGATTATAAAATTATGAAGAATAAAAAAGTTCAGTATAGCAGAAGAACCTTTTTTATTTTAACAAATTACTAATCTATCATTTATTTAATAAATAAATGAAATTTATGGCTTTTATTGGTGCAAATCCAATTACTTTAATGTAAGATGAAAAAGCAAATTTTCAATACTATTGATTTAATTACAAATGTGTTAAGCGAAGAAAAATACAATAATAAAGTTTATTATGAAATAATTGTATGATTGCAAAAACGGATTAATAAGGTCAGCTGCCCAGCAAACTATCAAAATAACATATCGTTACTAGATAAAAAAGTTTTTGATTTTAATACTTTTTTTATTTAGTTAATCAAATAAAGCTAAAATTTGAAAATTATATAAATTACAAATAACATTTTTAAATTTACAAAGCTCCGGTATATAGAAAGGACCTAACCGTTGAAGAAAAAGTCATAGAAACAATGGAATCCATCATTTTTCTTATTTCAAGGTCCTATTCTTTTTGTGAATAAGAAGGTTTTTAACTTGAATAAATTATGGTTAGGAAGGTTAAAGTAGCAAAAGCCATTAGAATTTTTACTTTCTACACTAGAAAAGTTAGCTTTTTCTTATCAAAAATTAAAAAAAATAATTTTATGTATCTAAAGATGTATATATATATGTTTATTTTTTTTTATGGTTAGAAAATAGTGATAATCAAATCAAATATATATATTTCGTTTTTATTTTTTATTTTAAACAAATTTTTGAAAAATATAATCAATAAAATTAAATTTGTTACTTTTATTTTTCATTTAACTTTTCTATTAATAAGAAAAATAATAATAAAAAATAAATAAAAAAAGATTATTTTTTTATTCTTTAATTAAAATCAATCAGTAATTTATGAGAGTAGACATTAATGACTAGAGTTAAACGTGGATATGTAGCTCGAAAACGACGAAAAAATATTTTTACACTTACAGCAGGATTTCAGGGGGCTCATTCAAAATTATTTCGGACGGCCAATCAGCAAGGAATGCGAGCTTTAGCTTCTTCCTATCGAGATAGAAATAAACGAAAAAGAGATCTTCGTCGCTTATGGATTACTCGAATTAACGCAGCATCCCGAAATAATGGAATTTCTTATAATAAATTGATTCAAAATTTATATCAGAATCAAGTACTTTTGAATCGAAAAGTGCTTGCACAAATAGCTTTACTAGATTACAATTGTTTTTTTACAATATTAAGAAAAGTTAGTGAATAATAAAGAAATGAAAAAAAAGATTAAATAAAAATCCTTCCCTGGAGCAATTGGGTTCCAGGGAAGTTAATAAATTATTAAAAAAATTATTGAAAATATAGAAAACTTTAGCAACAATAAATCAAAAAATTAAATTAATTTTCATTATTTAGGAAGGGTAATAAAGCTAAAACACGAGCTCTTTTAATAGCAATAGTCATTAAACGCTGCTGTTTTGAAGTTAATCTATTCATTCGTCTAGATAAAATTTTTCCTTGTTCACTGATAAATCTACGAAGTAAATTTATATTTTTATAATCAATAATCTCACCTGATCTAATTGGTGGTAAACGTCTACGAGAAGATCGCTTAGATTTATTTATAGCTTGTTTCATAAAAACTATTTATTTTTTTATTTCTTTGTGAATAGTATGCTTATTACAATAAGAACAAAATTTGTTTAATTCTAATCGAATAGGCGTGTTACGACGGTTTTTTTGAGTAGTATATCTAGAAATACCTAATTTTTTTTTTTCATTATTTTGAGCACAATTAGTACATTCTAAAGTAATTGTTACTCTTACATCTTTATTTTTAGCCATAACACTATTTATTTCGAATATTGAATCTCTAAAATTTATAAAATATATTTAAAAAAATTAGCAATTAAATTTAAATTTTTTAACGAATTATATTAATAATAAAAAACTAAAAAAATTATTATTATTTATAATATAAATTTTTTTTTATATGAAAGTCTATTTTATTTAAGAAACAGGAAGAATTAAAGCATCTGGAAAGAAACGATTAATTTCTATTAATAAACCAGCTGAAAATACGAACCATGGAGTAGCTAATACGGGTGCTGTAGAAAGATACGTTTTTACATCTTGCATTGTAGGTCTCCTTATAATACATATTTATAGAATTTTAAATAAACTGATAAAGTTGGTCATATTTCTTATAATTTTATTATATAAGAAAATAATTAATTAAATTTTTTAAGAAAAAACAAATAAATTAAAAATTTACTTTATATTTTTTTATTTAATTAAAGTTATTTTATCTTAAATGATACCTTTTTTATGAAGAAAAAAGAATATTTATATATAATTTTTTATTTACATAAAAACAATACCCACTATATATATATAAAATTTATCTATATTTTATATCTATCTTCCAAATAAAATAACTTTAATAATTTTATTTAAATTTTATTGAAAAATATAATTGATGAATTAATAAAAAGTATAGGAAAAACTTGATAAATAAGATACAATTAGTTATAAAATAATAATTAATTATGGGAGGGATGTAGCGCAGTTTGGTAGCGCGTTTGTTTTGGGTACAAAATGTCGCAGGTTCGAATCCTGTCATCCCTACCCGAAGATATATATATATATAATAAAATTCTACTTTAAAATAAATTAGTAATGTTAAACTACTTTTTTCTTGTTATAAATAAATAAAAATTAAAATATTATTTGTTATTATTAAAAATTTTTATTTGAAATAAGCGCTCTTAGTTCAGCCTGGTAGAACGCAGGTCTCCAAAACCTGATGTCGTAGGTTCAAATCCTACAGAGCGTGATTGTTAGAATATTTTGAAATAAATTCTGAATTAAAGATCTAATTGATCACCACGTCGATATTGTAAGTAAGCGGTTACAAACAATCCAGCTAAAGTTATTGGAATTAACCCTAGTACAATCCCAGATAGCAATGCTTCAACCATTTTTTATTTAACTAAAATAATATTTAAGTTAGAAACTAACTAAATTTATTATTAATCTCAAAATTTATTCGAGAAATACAACGAAATTAATGGGACCTTAAAAGTTATCTTTTTTATAGTTTCTTAGATAAGTTGTATTTTATTTGAACCAATAAATGAAACTAAAGCTAAAAATAAAGCGGCAAACAAAAATAGAAAATAACTGATTATAGTAAGCATAAGAAAAATCCTAATGATAATATAACAAATTTAGTATACATCTTTTGTAAAACAATTACCTAAATTCTTTATGAATTAAATTTTTATTAATCGAAAATACTTTCAATAATTATAAATATAACATTGACTTTATTTTGTTCAATGCTTTTTTTATAGTAGCAGATTTAATTAATTTTGCCACTATTTTATTTCGGATGATTTATATTTTTTATAAAAATCTAATTAAAATTTAACTAATTATATTAATAACACTTTCTATTGATAGTTTGATTAAATTAAATTAAATTCTATTTATTTTGTTAAAAAAAAAAGTATTAAATATAAAGTTTAATTAATAAAAAATAATTTGTTTTTTATTTATTATATAAGTATATTAATTTCTACTAAAAGTATTTATTATTTATAATAATTAATTTTATTTTTAATTTAATTTTAATTTAATTTATAAAACTTTAATAATTTAAATTAGTATAATATACTAAAAAAGGTGTTATATTTTACATAATAAATTAATAATTTTATGAAAAATTAATTAAATTGACTAAAAAATTTAAAAAACTTTCAATTTTTTTACATCTTTTTATTTTATTTGTCTTGCTGAGTTAAAACAACCCTAGATATACTGATCTAGTATGCTTCAAAAATACCTTCGGTATAACAATGATAATCTAACTAGGCTAAAAAAAGATCTATATTTTATAAAATTTTTCAGATTTAATCTTTTATGGAATTTTTTCCAGCCTTTACAAATATATATGGAGTTAAGCATGTCTGGAAATACAGGAGAACGCCCTTTTGCTGATATTATTACCAGTATTCGATATTGGGTAATCCACAGCATAACTATACCATCTTTGTTTATCGCAGGTTGGCTATTTGTTAGTACAGGTTTGGCCTATGACGTTTTTGGAAGCCCTCGGCCAAATGAATATTTTACAGAAAGCCGACAAGAAGTTCCTTTAATTACTGGTCGTTTCAATTCACTAGAACAAGTTGATGAATTTACTAGATCTTTCTAGGAGGTATCAATGACTATAGATAGAACTTATCCAATTTTTACAGTTAGGTGGTTGGCCGTTCACGGACTAGCTGTACCTACAGTTTTTTTTCTAGGAGCAATTTCGGCAATGCAATTTATTCAACGATAAATTTGAATAATAAACTTTATTTAAAATGTAAAGATATGACACAACCAAACCCAAACAAACAAAGTGTAGAATTAAATCGTACTAGCCTCTATTGGGGTTTGTTATTGATTTTCGTATTAGCTGTTTTATTTTCTAATTATTTTTCTAATTAATTAGAACAGAAATTTTTTTGCCTTATTTGGAATGAATTTAAAATTTAATATTTATAACTGTTCTTTTTCTGTTTAAGTTCTAACTGAAAATGAAATTAAAAAAGGAGTATAAGATAAATGGCAAATACCACCGGAAGAATTCCTTTATGGTTGATAGGTACTGTAGCTGGTACTCTCGTAATTGGTTTAGTGGGTATCTTTTTTTATGGCTCATACTCCGGATTAGGCTCATCGTTATAATAATCTAATTTTTGAATATATATATATAAATTATTCATAAAATGAATAAATTATAAGAAAAAATTAAAAAAAAAATTTAATTGAACAAATTTTTTTGAAAATTTTGTTATTTGAATAATAATAAAATTGAAAAGATACTAGAAAATTTATGCAATAAATTTTTATAGTATCTTTTCAATTTAGTAAAACAATAACTTTTATTATTCTAATTTTTTTTTATAATAAAAAATTTAGAATAATAAAAAAATATACCTATATTTTTTTTATTTACATCTTAAAAATGTAAATAAAAAAAAAGAAGTTTGTTTTTCAAAACGGGCCATTTTAAAAAGTTTAATCGAAAAATCTATTATATTTTCACAATAAGCAATATGAGCCATTTTTATGTATAGTTCATCAGCTTTCCATTTTTTATGAGATATAATTAATTTAAAAATCAAATACAAAAAAGATTTTTTTGGTAATTTTTTATTTCTATTTTCATATATATATTGATTATATATACTTTTTTTTAATTTTTGATTTTTTTTTTTTATAATCATAAAAAAATATATATTATAGTAGAATTTATTATAATATTTATGAAACCTCCCCCCCCATTTAGTCAATTGATATGTGTTTATTAATGTTTGTTGAGTCAAATTTTTTAAATAATTTAATTTTAATGTATATCCATGATAATTTAACATTTCTCTTAATAGAGGGAAAGGATAATAATATTCAAAATATTCGATTTCTAAAGAAATGACTATCATATTATATAAACATAAAAAACCTAAATTGAATTTCATTATAATAATCATCCATAATAGAAAAGAATTCTATTAATCAAACGCTTCAATTTAATTTTTTTATTCAAAAATTAAAAATTCATTTCTGCTAATTGAACTTTTTCAAATTGTTTCTTTTTGAGTACTAAAAATATTTGTGCTAATATAACGGATGCAAAAAATAATAAAAGACCTTGAATACGTGATTGATTCTGAAGTACTATTTCTGTATCCCCCTGACCAAACCCACCCACATTAGGATTATTTGTTAAAGGTTGATCTGCTTGAATTAATTCACCTTCCGAAATAGTAAGTTCTGGTCCTGAAGGCACAATATCTACAACTTGACGACCATCTAAACTATCAATAGTTATTTCATAACCACCTTTTTCTCTACGTAAAATTTTACTTACTTTACCTGTAATGGATGAATTATAAACAGTATTATTACTCTTACTTCCATCCGGATAAATTTGTCCTCTTCCTCTATTAGCACCTAAGTATATAGGATATTTTAGAAAATTTGTTTCTTTATTAACAGCAGGATCTGGCGAAAGAATGGGAAATACAATTTCACTATATTTCTTACCCGGAATAGGACCTATTACAATAATATTTTTCTTATCAGAACTATAAGATTGAAAATAAAGATTACCTATTTTCTCTTTCATTTCTGGAGGAATACGATCTGAAGGCGCTAATCCGAATCCTTTGGGTAAAATAAGTACAGCTCCTACATTTAATGCTCCTTTTTTACCATTAGCAAGAACTTGTTTGATTTGTGTATCGTAAGGAATTTTAACAACAGCCTCGGATACAGTATCTGGTAATATAGATTGAGGAACTTCAATATCTACGGGTTTTTTAGCTAAATGACAATTAGCACATACAATACGACCGGTTGCTTCTCGAGGGTCTTCATATGCTTGTTGTGCAAAAATTGGATATGCTTCGGAAATAGATGGCCAAGCTATCATTTTCATCAAGATTATGATCGAGATCGATCGAATCACGCACTTTCTTATCCAGTGATTAATATTTTTGTTCTGCATAGTTCGATTATTCTCTTCCAAAAAATTCATTGGCAGGATACTTAGCTAAACTAGTGATCCTTATTTATAATTCTGCCCATTATGATAATAATGAAGATCATAAATCAAAAATATTCTACTCGACATTAGTAATCGAAAAAACTAACTAATAATTAACAAATTATTTTATAATTAAATGTTTATTTTTTATTCATTCATTGTATGATAAGTTGCTACAATAGAAGGAGATATACGGTTTAAATGCCGAAAAATCCAATATTTAAAAACAGTATCTAAAATGACTGGAAAAGTTGAAACAAAACAAGATATTATATGTTTATTATGGGCAAACCCCAAATGTTCTAAAAAAGAACCTATAACTATTTCCCAACCATGAGGTGAATGAAATCCAATACATAAATCTGTTAATAAAAGAATAGAAAAAGCTTTCATTGTATCACTTAAACTATAAAATAATTCTTGAATCCAAGAATTTAAAATAGCTAGTCTTTTTTTACCTAAGATAAAAACGGCGCTTAAAATAATAAAATAAATAATGTCTGTTAATAACTGTAAAAGAGTATTTAAACTATTTTCATTATATATTTCGACTAACTGAATTGTTTTTTGATGAATTTCTATATTAAGATCGTGTGATTTTATTTCTTTCAAAGAATTTACCATTATTTTATCTAACCAAATAAGTTCTTCTATCTCTTGAAGTCGTTTCAATGCTATTTCTTGTTGAAAAGAATTAAGAAAAATTTGAAATTGATAAGTATTCCACCAATTTTTGAGCCAAGGCTCTAAGAACCAAATTTTGAAGAAAATAGAAAATCCCCAGGGAAAAGAAAATAAAAATAACATATATTGTACAGAAGCCAATGCCTGATAGCGAGATATTTGAAAATCTTGAAGAACTAATGAAGTTGATTGTCCTGTCAACTCTGCCTGAAATCCAGATAAAGTACGAGTTATTGAACGAGGTACAAGACCTATAGATTCATAGGCCGCCGTAGTAACATCAATTTTTTCAAAATCCAGGAAATATAAAGTGTTTTCTAAATTTTTTTTTTCGAGAGAAAAAAGAGGAAAAGAATAATAATGCTTCCATGTATCTAAGTCATTTAAACTAGCTTCAATCCAAGCTAATTTCTTATTCATTTGTTCAACTTTTTTTGAATCTTTTCTTACTAAATTAGTCAAAATAAAAGAAGTTTTAATTTTAATAATTTTCTTTTTACAATCAATTTTAATTTTGTCTATTTTATTTTCAATTTTTTTTAGAAAGTTTTTGGGTGAAAAAAAAAAAAAAATTTAGAATATTTTTCCAAAAAGAAAAAAAATAAAACTGCGGAAACATTAAAAATTGTGGGATAAATTTAATAAAAACTAGAAAATAATTAGTAACTTTAGAAAAAAAAGAATTAAAAAAATTTAATATATTTAAGACTAAATTATTTATAATGCTTAAAACAAATAAACTAATTTTATATTCTAAAAGACTGCAATATATTATAAATACATAATTATTTAAATTTGTATTTATATATAACATTATGGCTTGCCAAGACCGTCTTGAAGACAAACTTTTATTTTTATAAGAAAAATAATCTTTTTTTATATGTTGTATTTTTTTGCTTGTTTTATAAGCCCTTTCCAAAGAACGGTATGGAGTTTTTGATAACCAAAAATAGAATTGCATGTAATAAGATTTCATAAATACTATTTAATTAAGATTCGCTAAAACGGAAAAGAACAATATTAAAGTTTTTTTTATTCTATATTAATTAGACAAATTAAAAATTATTTTAAAATTCTTTTTTATTTTTTAATTTTAAAGTCCTTCTATAGATACACGTAAAGATCGAGCTAATTCTGCAGCTTTTTCTTCGATTTCTCTCAAAGTTAATTTTTCCCCAAAGCGTGTTAAAGGAATATCTTGTTGACCTTTTATTTTGATATAGAGAATACGCCGAGGATAAATACCTTCTTGAACTTCCATACGTATTCCTTGTATATCTTTCATGAAGAAATTAATATAAATACGCCGGTTTTTCCCAGGAAATCCCCAACGAAATAAAGAAACAATTTTTTCTTTTTTATCAAATTTATTATAACCACTACCGACATTCCATAAAATTGTGCACCATAAATAAAAACTAAGAAATAACCCTGCAATACCATAAAAACACATTACAACTCCTTGAGGTACAAAAAGAATTTGTTGAGATGATAAGAAAGGTATTAGATCTTTACCAAAATAACTGGAAAATCCTACTGAGAAAAATCCGAATGCACCAAATAAAAGAATAAATGCCCAACAAAAATTACTGATTCTTCGAGATCCTATTATAGGCTCTACCCAAAGCCATTCAGATTCACGCTTCATAGTGATGTCTCCAAAAATTTATGAAATATATATAGGATAACTAGCAAAAAAAACAAAACTAAAATTTTTTATATATTAAATTAATATTTAGTAGTTTAAAAAAAAAATTAATATAGTTTTTTATTAGATTCAAATAAAATAAAAAACTATATTAATTTTTTTTATATAGGTTTTTTATAATTAGAATTTGCCATTTTCATTTATATCTCATTTATATATATCTATATACATATTTATATATAGATATATATATATATTTATTAATTGAAATTTGATTAAAAAGTATAAATTTAAAAGTTGATAAATAGACGAAATATAAGAATAATCTAAAATTTTTATTAATTTTTTAATAAAAATTTTAGATTATTTCGTCTTGTTCAATATATATAAATAAAGAAGCCATTGTAATTGCTGGAAAAACTAGACCTATTAGAGGAACTAAAATCGAAGGTAAATAAGAAGCTGTCATAAAAAAATTACCTTTAATAAATAATATTATTTGTAGAAAAAATAGTTATAAAAAAATAAGAAAGTTAATTATACCGTTTTTCTAAAAAAGATGTTAATATATTTTTTTTATAATTACTTAAAAGTTTTTTAATCTTAACTTAAAAATAAATAAATATTAAAAATTTAATTAAAATTTAAATAAAGTAGTTATATTAATATATAAAATTTTAGCATCTATACAAAAATTATAACATTTAAAAAGAATAAAAAAAATTTAATTAAAATTTTTATCAAAAAAAAGAAATTCATAAGACGAATATTAAATTAAAAAAAAGAATTATTATGCTCTTTATAAGCAGCCGAACCATAAAGTTCAAATATTTTACCTAAAACTCCTTTTAGAAGGTTACGTGGAACAATTAAATCGGGTAAACCATGATCAAATAAAGATTCAGCAACTTGAAAACCATATGGTATTTTTTGACGTAATGTTTGTTCAATCACTCTTTTACCAGCAAATGCAATATATGCTTTAGGTTCGGCAATAATTATATCTCCTAACATACCAAAACTAGCAGTAACTCCGCCGGTTGTGGGATATGTAAGAATAGCTATATAAAGGAATTTTTTTTTAGCTTGATGAATTTGTAAAACAGATGAAATTTTAGCCATTTGCATTAAGCTTAATGTTCCTTCTTGCATTCGTGCTCCTCCAGAAGAGCATACAATAATTAATGGCATAGATTTTTCAGTAGCATATTCAATAAGGCGGGTTATTTTTTCACCTACCACAGAACCCATACTTCCTCCCATAAATTGAAACTCCATAACTCCAAGAGCAATTAAATTTTTATTTAATTTGCCTATACCTGTTTGAATAGCATCAGTTAAACCAGTTCTTTTTTGATAAAAAATAACACGACTTTTATAAGAATCTTCATCAGAAAATTTGAGAACATCTCGAGCAACCATATCTTCATCCATAGGCTGCCAGGTTCCACGATCGATTAAAAGTTCAATCCTTTCTGTACTGCTTATTTGTAAATGATATCCACACTCTTCACAAATAGATTTGTTTTGTTTCAAAAATCTAACATAAAGAATATTTTCACAATTATCACATCGAGTCCATAGTCCGTTAGTAGTATTAACTTTAAGTCTTTTTCTTTCATTAAGAATATATCCTTTTGTAGCTTTTTCGATAGAAGCTCCAATTAAGCCACCAAATCGGCGTTTATCTTCAAACCAATTCATTAAAGACATATTAGTAGTTTTTATTTAATTTTTCCACATTAATAGTGAATACATATTTTATATAATTAATATTTTTTAATAATAAATAATATTAAATTTTTTTTTTACCTAACATAATATATAATTAAAGTTTAACACAAATAAAAAAAACTAATTAAAAGAATTTTTTTTTTTATTTAACGGTTCAGAAGGGATTTGAACCCTTGACTTTATGGTTCGGAACCATACGCTCTAATCCACTGAGCTACAAAACCTTCAAAAAATGGGTTAATTAGAGATTTTAATTTGTTTTATTGATCATTCATCAATAAAACAAATTAAAATCTCTAATTAATAATAAGTAGAAAAAAAAAACTATAGGTTTTTTTTCTACTTATTATTAATTTATTCTTTTTTTATTTTACTAAATTTAAGAACTTACTTTGACAAAAAAAAAAGTCAAAGAAAAAAAAATTAAATTATATAGTATCAATTGTCTCAAACTCAAATTTAATTTCTTTCCAAACTTCACAAGCCGCAGCTAATTCAGGACTCCATTTAGTAGCTTCACGAATAATTTCATTACCTTCGCGAGCAAGATCACGTCCTTCATTACGAGCTTGTACACAAGCTTCCAAGGCAACTCTATTAGCAACTGCTCCGGGTGCATTACCCCAAGGGTGACCTAAAGTTCCTCCACCAAACTGTAATACAGAATCATCTCCAAAGATTTCAGTTAATGCTGGCATATGCCAAACATGAATACCACCAGAAGCTACAGGTAAAACACCTGGTAAAGAAACCCAGTCTTGAGTGAAATAAATACCACGGCTTCTATCTTTCTCAATATAATCATCGCGGAGTAAATCAACAAACCCTAAAGTTACTTGACGTTCTCCTTCAAGTTTACCTACTACGGTACCAGCGTGAATATGGTCTCCACCGGATAAACGTAATGCTTTAGCTAATACACGGAAATGCATACCATGATTTTTTTGTCGGTCAATAACTGCATGCATTGCGCGGTGAATATGAAGAAGCAAGCCATTATCACGACAGTAATGGGCTAAAGTAGTATTTGCAGTAAAACCACCTGTTAAATAGTCGTGCATGACAATAGGCATGCCTAGTTCTCTAGCAAATTGAGCTCTTTTCATCATTTCTTCACATGTACCTGCGGTAGCATTTAAATAATGTCCTTTAATTTCACCTGTTTCAGCTTGAGATTTGTAGATAGATTCAGCTACAAATAAGAAACGATCTCTCCAACGCATAAAAGGTTGAGAATTTACGTTTTCATCATCTTTTGTGAAATCAAGTCCACCACGAAGACATTCATATACAGCTCTACCATAGTTTTTAGCAGATAAACCTAATTTTGGCTTAATAGTACATCCTAATAATGGACGACCATATTTATTTAATTTATCTCTTTCAACTTGAATACCATGAGGTGGACCTTGGAAAGTTTTGGAATAAGCGGGCGGAATACGTAAATCTTCCAGACGTAAAGCTCGTAAAGCTTTAAATCCAAAGACATTACCAACGATAGAAGTAAATAAATTGGTAACAGAACCTTCTTCAAATAGATCTAATGGGTAAGCAACATAAGCAATATATTGATTCTCTTCTCCAGGAACTGCTTCAAGATCATAGCATCGTCCTTTATAACGATCAAGACTGGTAAGTCCGTCAGTCCAAACAGTGGTCCATGTACCGGTGGAAGATTCCGCAGCTACTGCAGCTCCTGCCTCTTCAGCGGGTACTCCTGGTTGAGGAGTCATTCGAAATGCTGCTAAAATATCAGTTTCTTTAGTCTGATAATCTGGAGTGTAATAGGTTAATCTGTAATCTTTAACACCAGCTTTAAATCCAACACCTGCTTTAGTCTCCGTTTGTGGTGACATAGGTCCCTCCCTACAACTCAATTAATAACTCTTGCAAGGATGAGGTCTGCTCGACAAATAAGTTTTTTTAATCTTATAAAAAAACATCTTTGGTATTTAATTTTGTCTATTTTTAGACAAAGTTATTTTACTATAACAAAACAGTATCATTGTATAGTATTTTTTACATTTGATGCAACTCAGATTATTTTTAGCAAATGAGTTTTATTTATCTAAGCATTGACCTAATAATCTTTTGAATGTTAAACTAATTAATAAAAATAAAATTTAATTAAAAACATAGTAAGAAATAAAAAAATAAACTATTACCTAATTTAATTTATTTTTTGAAAATAAAATAAAATTTTTTTTTTAATATATTTATTATTTACTAATATTTTTAGATTCTAAAAAATATTTATTTATTACACTTTTTAATTTTTTTTATTTCATATACTTATATCTATATATAAGTAATTAATTTAAAGTAAATTTTTTCTTCAATAATTAAATGATCGAGTTGATACTAAATATTTTTTCAATATAATCAGCAACTAATTTATTACTTCCAAATTTTATGAAAACAGATTCTCGCACTTTTGGTACTTCGACACTTATCGCTAAAAATATAGGGCGTATTACTCAAATTATTGGTCCCGTATTAGATGTTACTTCCTCTCCAGGTAAAATGCCTAATATTTATAATTCTTTGATAGTTAAGGGTCAAAATACAGCAGGTCAAGAAATTAATGTTACTTGTGAGGTACAGCAATTACTAGGAAATAATAAGGTTCGAGCTGTTGCTATGAGTGCGACGGATGGTTTAATGAGAGGAATGCAAGTTATCGATACAGGAGCTCCTTTGAGTGTTCCAGTTGGGGAAGCTACTCTTGGACGTATTTTTAACGTTCTAGGAGAAACTGTTGATAATCTTGGTCCCGTAGATGCTAGTACAACTTTTCCGATTCATAGATCTGCCCCGGCTTTTACACAATTAGATACTAAATTATCTATTTTTGAAACAGGAATTAAAGTGGTAGATCTTTCAGCTCCTTATCGACGTGGTGGAAAAATTGGATTGTTCGGAGGAGCTGGTGTAGGAAAGACCGTACTTATTATGGAATTAATCAATAACATTGCTAAAGCACATGGTGGTGTATCTGTATTTGGTGGAGTAGGGGAACGTACTCGTGAAGGAAATGATCTTTACATGGAAATGAAAGAGTCAAAAGTAATTAATGAAGAAAATATTTCAGAATCAAAAGTAGCTTTGGTTTATGGTCAAATGAATGAGCCACCTGGAGCTCGTATGAGAGTAGGGTTAACTGCCTTAACAATGGCCGAATATTCTAGAGATGTTAATAAACAAGATGTACTTTTATTTATTGATAATATTTTTCGTTTTGTCCAAGCCGGCTCAGAAGTATCTGCTTTATTAGGTAGAATGCCATCTGCTGTAGGTTATCAACCAACTTTAAGTACAGAAATGGGTACTTTGCAAGAAAGAATAACTTCAACAAAAGAAGGCTCTATTACTTCAATTCAAGCAGTTTATGTACCTGCAGATGACTTAACTGACCCAGCTCCTGCTACAACTTTCGCACATTTAGATGCAACTACCGTATTATCAAGAGGATTAGCAGCCAAAGGTATTTATCCAGCAGTAGATCCTTTAGATTCAACTTCTACTATGCTTCAACCTTGGATCGTAGGTGAAGAGCATTATGAGACAGCTCAGGGAGTTAAGCAGACATTACAACGCTATAAAGAATTGCAGGATATTATAGCTATTCTTGGACTTGATGAATTATCAGAAGAAGACAGATTAACTGTAGCAAGAGCACGAAAAATTGAGCGTTTTTTATCACAACCGTCTTTCGTGGCAGAAGTATTTACAGGTTCTCCAGGTAAATATGTTAGTCTTATTGAAACCATTAAAGGTTTTCAAATGATTCTTTCTGGGGAATTAGATAGTTTTCCTGAGCAAGCTTTTTATTTGGTAGGTAATATTGATGAAGCTACTGCAAAGGCCGCAACCTTACAAGTGGAGAATTAATAAAACATGACTCTAAATCTTCGTGTAATGGCTCCAAATCGAATTGTTTGGAATTCTGAAGTACAAGAAATTATTTTATCTACAAACAGTGGCCGAATTGGTATATTACCCAACCATGCACCACTTTTAACGGCCTTAGATATAGGTATTATAAAAATACGACTTAATGAAAAATGGTCTACTATGGCATTAATGGGTGGTTTTGCTATGATAGATAATAATCAAATGACAATTTTGGTAAATGAAGCAGAAAAAGCTAATGAAATAAATTTGCAAGATGCTCAAGAAACTTTTCAGATGGCTCAAACTAAGCTATCTCAAGCGAACGGTCGAAAACAAGCTATTGAAGCTAATTTAACTTTAAAAAGAGCAAAAGCACGCTTAGAAGCTATTGAAGCTATTTCCTAAAATTGAAAATTTTAGTGAACTCAATGGTATATAGATTATATACCATTGAGTTTTTTTATTAATTATTTACCTACTATTGGATTTGAACCAATGACTCTCGCCGTATGAAAGCGATACTCTAAACCACTGAGTTAAGTAGGCTATTAATATTTTAGCCTATTAATTAACATATAAGCAATATTTTTATGAATATATTTAAGAAATATATGAAATAAAAAAAAATCTTTTATTTTATTTAAATAATTGTCTTGACAAAAAAAAAGAAATTATGTTACTATATTATTAGTTGAAAATAATAATAAGGGCTATAGCTCAGCGGTAGAGCACCTCGTTTACACGTGCGCCAATGCTTTTAAAAAATTTATTGTGTTATACGATTCAGAATAAAATTTATTTTATGAAATATCTTGTCTTACTTTTATGATTAATATAACAGAACAATAGCATGACAAAAAATTAAATTTTAATTTATAATAAATTAAAATTTATCTTTTAGTTGATATGGTAAAATTGAAAATTATTCAATGCTAAGCATGATGAGGATAGTACGAGGACCTCGAGATATTCTATTTTCTTACTTGATGAGCTTTGAGGTGTATAAAGTTTCAAAATTTGCAAGCAATAGAAATTCATTCTGAGTAAATCCATGCTAAATTAAGCAAACCTATGTCAACATTAATTTTTTTTTTAACTTTGGGATTGCTTCAAAAGATTTTTTAAGCACACGGAGCTATTTCATTATTTCAGTAAAAAAAAAGATAGCAAAATAACTAAATTTATTTTTAGTTGATGAAAGAGCCCAATGCAATAAAAACTGCATGTTGGGTTCCTAAGATAGTTATAAGTACATTTCAAATAAATATTTTTAACTATTTTACCGAGATTGTCTACGGTTCGAATCCGTATAGCCCTAAATTATTAAAATATTTAATATTTGAATTATTATTATCATCACTTTCCACTAGTCCATATATCTGTTTATAGTTTGTATATATATATATATATATATATATATATATTGAATATTTTATTCATATGTATATATGAATAAAATATTCAATTAATTCAATTTTATTTTTATTTAAAATAAACTTGGTTTTCTTATTTTACAGGAGTATATTAATGTTTTTATTGCCCAAATACAATTCTTTTTTTATTTTTTTATTAATAGCCAGTTTTATCCCTATATTAACCTTTTCAATTTCCAAGATTTTAACACCTATTAGTAATAATGATCAAGGACCAGAAAAACTAACTAGTTATGAATCGGGTATAGAACCAATGGGCGATGCTTGGATTCAGTTTCAAATTCGCTATTATATGTTCGCTCTAGTTTTTGTTATTTTCGATATAGAAACAGTTTTTCTTTATCCTTGGGCCATGAGTTTTAATGAATTAGGCCTATCTGCTTTCATTGAAGCTTTAGTTTTTGTATTTATCTTGATTATCGGTCCAGTTTATGCATGGCGCAAAGGAGCACTAGAATGGTCTTAAATTTCGACGAGTACGATTATAAAGATCAAATTGATAATTCTATGAAGCCACTTATAAATTCACTCTCTGATCAAAAAAACTCAAATTCAATTATTTTAACAACTTTTAATGATTTTTCAAATTGGGCTAGGCTTTCTAGTTTATGGCCACTTCTTTATGGTACTAGTTGTTGTTTTATCGAATTTGCCTCATTAATCGGCTCACGCTTTGATTTCGATCGTTATGGTTTAGTTCCAAGGTCTAGTCCAAGACAGGCAGATCTTATAATAACAGCCGGTACTGTAACAATGAAAATGGCACCGTCTTTAGTAAGGTTATATGAGCAAATGCCTGAGCCTAAATATGTGATTGCTATGGGGGCGTGTACTATTACGGGAGGTATGTTTAGTACAGATTCGTATAGTACGGTTCGTGGAGTAGATAAATTAATTCCTGTAGATATTTATTTACCCGGTTGTCCACCAAAACCGGAAGCTATTATGGATGCTATAATAAAACTTCGTAAAAAAGTAGCTCAAGAAACATATAAAGATAAATATAAATTTAAACAAGGAGAGAGATATTTAACATTAAATCATAAATTTAATTTTGTATCTACTATTAATACTGAACAATCTAATGAACAGTTATATCCTCAATTTTCTAAATCTCAATTTAATTCAACTTTAGAAAGTTTTGCTTTAATTGAAAAAAATAAAAATTTAACTTTTTTATTAGAAGAAGAGAATAATAAAAAAAATATTCAAAATAAATAGAATTTTTAAAAAACTCAAATATGTTAGATACTTATACAAATAATTCTACTACTACTAAAATACAAGGGCGATTATCTGGTTGGCTAGCAAAACATAATCTAGCTCATCGACCTTTAGGTTTTGATTATCAAGGTGTAGAAATTTTACAAATTAAATCTGAAAATTGGCTTTCTATAGCGGTTGCTTTATATGTTTATGGTTCTAATTACCTTCGTTCTCAATGCGCTTATGATGTAGCACCTGGTGGATTATTAGCTAGTGTATATCACTTTACAAAAATACAAAATAATGCAGATCAACCCGAAGAAATATGTATAAAAATCTTTGTATCAAGACAAAAGCCTAAAATACCATCTGTTTTTTGGATTTGGAAAAGTGCAGATTTTCAAGAACGGGAATCTTATGATATGCCAGGAATTTCTTATGAAAATCATCCACGTCTTAAACGTATATTAATGCCTGATACTTGGATTGGTTGGCCTTTACGTAAAGATTACATTGTACCGGATTTTTATGAATTACAAGATGCTTATTAATCTAAATTTAGAAGCTAAAAGAAATTTTGTTCTATGTGGATAAATATATTAATCAGAGATCTACTTAAAAAAAAAAATTTGTTTTATTGTCTTAAATTAGACAATAAAACAAAATAATGTATATGTAAATATATCATAAAATAAATATATGATAGAAATAAAAAATATATAAAATAATTTTATAATGCCAGAAACCAGATTTGAACTGGTGACACAAGGATTTTCAGTCCTCTGCTCTACCAACTGAGCTATTCCGGCCTTTTTTATTGGCTTATCCTAACATAAACTGGAAGTTTATGTCAATAGAAAATTATAGTTTTGGGGGTAGAGGGACTTGAACCCTCACGGTCAATAAAGCCAACGGATTTTCTTTTTACTACAATTTAAATTGTTGCTAAGATTAACATGTAAAATTGGACTCTATCTTTATCCTCGTTTAATATCTAAAAAATAAATTTTGAATAATTTTAAAAATATTATTCGTTAGGATAGCTTCCATTGAGTCTCTGCACCTATCCCATTTTCACACGAAACAAGATTTGGCTCAGGATTGCTTATATTTCTATCAACCTAAGTTTCCCTGAATCTGAAAGCTAGCATTTAGTAAGTTTTTCTACTAACGCTCAAATTATTTAAGTCCGTAGCGTCTACCAATTCCGCCATACCCCCTTTTTTTTTATTAGTTCAAATTAAAAAATAAAATTCTATAAAAAAAAAATTATAATTAGTAAACTTTTACTATATTAAACAATTATAATATTTTATAAGTTTTAAGGCAACACTTTATGTATATATATATATATATAATTTTTTTTTAATTATTAAAATCCAGCATTTTTTTTTGAACTAAATTATTGCATTATTAGAATTTTATTGATATAATAATTTAGTTACCCAGAATAAACTAAATAATTGTTATTATTATTTACTTCTATTAATAAAGCCTGCTTAGCTCAGAGGTCAGAGCACCGCACTTGTAATGCGATGGTCATCGGTTCGACTCCGATAGCGGGCTTTTTTTAATAATAAATATATTATTAAAAATAGATATTAAAATAAAAAATTTAAAAAATTTTAAAAGTTTATTTATATAAAAAAAGTAATATTGTTTTTTTTTGTAGTGTCTCTCATGTTATGATGTTTTTGACTAAAAAAAAATATATAATTTTTTGGTAAAAAAAATTAAATAAATTTGAAGTAAAAAAACTTTATAAAAAAAAATAAATTGATTGAATATCTTTTACTTTTTATTATGAATATTATTATTATTATTTTATCTTTCTTTCTGTAAATTTTTTCTGTAAAAATAAGGAGTTTTTATGTCCCGTTATCGAGGACCTCGTGTAAGAATAATACGCCGTTTAGGAACTTTACCAGGACTGACTAATAAAACACCCCAGTTAAAATCTAGTTCTATTAATCAATCAACATCTAATAAAAAAATTTCTCAGTATCGCATTCGTTTAGAAGAAAAACAAAAATTACGTTTTCATTATGGAATAACAGAACGACAATTACTTAATTATGTACGTATTGCTAGAAAAGCAAAAGGATCCACAGGTGAAGTTTTATTACAATTACTCGAAATGCGTTTAGATAATGTTATTTTTCGATTAGGTATGGCTCCTACAATTCCTGGAGCAAGACAATTAGTAAATCATAGACATATTTTAGTTAATGATTGTATAGTAGATATACCAAGTTATCGGTGTAAACCTCAGGATTTTATTACTATAAAAGATCAACGAAAATCTGAGACTATAATTAGTAAAAATATAGAGTTTTATCAAAAATCTAAAATACCAAATCATTTAACTTATAGTTCTTTAGAAAAAAAAGGATTGGTCAATCAAATATTAGATCGTGAATCGATTGGTTTAAAAATAAATGAATTATTAGTTGTAGAATATTATTCTCGTCAAGCTTAACTAAGAATTAATAGTATTTTTAATTACATACATAACAAAAATTTATAACTCCGGAAAGAGAGGGATTCGAACCCTCGGTAAACAAAAGCCTACATAGCATTTCCAATGCTACGCCTTCGACCACTCGGCCATCTTTCCTATAATATTTTTCTGTAATTTTAAGTCATAAGTTTGTAGAATAGCAAGTTTTTTAGTTTTTTTAATTAAGAAATTAAATTTATTTAAATATTTAATATATATATATATATTTATATTTAAATAAATATATTATAAAAAAAAATTTAATGGATTTATTCTCAAATAAAGGGAATATTGAAAATTTGCCAAAGCTCTATTTGATTATGCCTCGATCTCAAAAGAATGATAATTTTATTGATAAAACTTTTACAATTGTTGCTGACATTTTGTTACGAATAATTCCGACTACACAAAGGGAAAAAGAAGCTTTTAGTTATTATAGAGATGGTGCGATTTGATTTTTGAACTCTCGTTAAAATCCATTTTATAGGGAACAAAACATGAAAATATTTAATTACATGAAACTTATACTTAGTGAAGGTTAATTTAGAAAAAAGAATTCCTTCTGTCGTGTACCCTCGATTAATGTAGCCTTTAATCTTTCAATTTTATGGGAATTAAAGTATTAAGCAAAAGGTTAACGCTATAATTTTAAGTTTACTTTATAAGCATACATAATTGGAAAAGCATTACGTGTAGAAATCGACAACACAAAAACTTCGTCAAATTTTAAATAAATTTTTCTTTAGACGCAATAGTAAAAATTATTTACTAATAAATTTATGGTTAGGAAAACAAAAATCCATCTCATTTGTAAATTGGGTACTCATATAACCATCGGAGATTGTCGAAAAAGCTAATCCTTTAAGAAACAAAGTATTAAGAACAAAGCAAAATTTGAAAATTCAATTTAAAATTGAAATAAAAATCCTTTTTAAAAGAAGGATGGCTAGCTATTTTTTGAAAAAACTAGCCCTTGGTAATTTATTATATTGGGTAAAACTTTTTTGGAAATTTTACAGATTAATCCCGTTTTATATATTAAACAAGAGGAGCCGTATGAAATGAAAATTTCATGTACGGTTTTGAAACGAAGTTTATTTATTTTTTTAGAATTATATAGACGATCGTAACGAATGTCAGCTCAATCTGAAGGAGAATATGCAGAAGCTTTACAAAATTATTATGAAGCTATGCGCCTAGAAATTGACCCCTATGATCGAAGTTATATACCATACAATATAGGTCTTATTCATACAAGTAATGGAGAACACGCAAAAGCTTTAGAATATTATTTTCAAGCATTAGAACGAAATCCATCTTTACCACAAGCTTTTAATAATATGGCTGTGATCTGTCATTACGTGCGGCTATCAATATAATATATTTTTTTAGTAAAAAACTACCACAAATTATAGATATAAATAAAAAAGTGGAGACTTATTACATATAAATCAGTAAAAAAGATTTTTATTAGCTGTAATAAATAAAACTTCATTGTAAAATATAAAAATATTTGAAAATAAAGAACGATTTAAAGAAAAGTCTAAAACCTCTATGGATAATGTAATTAAATTTGTTAGAAAAGCGCCGTAACGATCCAGTATTAAAATTATGGTCCAATAAAAAAATCTGTTTACTTAGAAAATTCACTTATGTAATAAAGTTGAGTTAAATGATAATTGAATAAACAGCGGTGTAGTCTCAGATCCTAAAGAGATAAAGTATTTTTGATAAATTAATCATTAAATACTAATAAAATTTAATTAAAAATAAGATAGTTACCCTAAAAAATTTTATTTTTTTGTAGGAGAAAAGATAAAAATAAAAGAAAAAAAAAAACGAAAAATTTTCTTTAAAATTTTATTTAAAACTTATTTCATTAACTAATTTTCTATTATAAACCTTACTATCATTAAAATTATTAAATAATTATTAAATATTAATTGAATAAAAAAAAATGAATAAAAAAAAATTTGCACAAAATTTTTAATTAAGTAATAATATAGTAAATTTGATTAAGTGAGCCGTATGAGGTGGGAAACTCTCATGTACGGTTCTAAGGGAAGATATTTTTACCTATCCCAACCGAGGGGAACAAGCTATTCAGCAAGGAGACTCTGAAGCATCCGAAGCTTGGTTTAACCAAGCAGCAGATTATTGGAAACAAGCAATCTCGCTTGCTCCAAGCAATTATATTGAAGCGCAAAATTGGTTGAAAATAACAGGGCGTTTTAGATAAAAAAGAAAATAATAAAAGATAAATTTAAATTACTTTAACTAAAAATAGAATTGAAATTAGTATGGTCCATTAAGCACCTTAAAGATGTGTCATAATAAATTTGAATACCTGCCCTAGGTAACTTCTGTATTATAGTTGCTCCAGTTTTAAACTGAAAAAAAAGTTGGATAAGAAAGTCATAAATATCTTTTAGAAGTTTACTATTCATTATTGGCGGGTTTTTCCTATGCCTCGTCTGAAGAGAGGAGAACCTCGATGACTATTCGTTCACCGGAACCAGAAGTCAAGATTATGGTAGAAAAAGATCCCGTAAAAACTTCTTTTGAAAAATGGGCTAAACCGGGGCATTTTTCAAGAACTTTAGCTAAGGGTCCTAATACTACAACTTGGATTTGGAACTTACATGCCGATGCTCATGATTTTGACAGTCACACAAATGATTTAGAAGAAATTTCTCGTAAAGTATTTAGTGCTCACTTTGGTCAACTAGCTGTTATTTTTATTTGGCTAAGTGGTATGTATTTTCATGGGGCTCGTTTTTCAAATTATGAAGCATGGCTAAGTGATCCTACTCATATTAAACCCAGTGCTCAAGTTGTTTGGCCAATAGTAGGGCAAGAAATTTTGAATGGAGATGTAGGTGGAGGTTTTCAAGGAATACAAATAACCTCCGGCTTTTTTCAACTTTGGCGAGCTTCTGGAATAACTAATGAATTACAGCTTTATTCGACTGCAATAGGTGGATTAGTTTTTGCAGCTTTAATGCTTTTTGCTGGATGGTTCCATTATCATAAAGCTGCTCCTAAATTAGCCTGGTTTCAAAATGTAGAATCTATGTTAAACCATCATTTAGCAGGTCTATTAGGTTTAGGATCTTTAGGTTGGGCAGGACACCAAGTACATGTTTCTTTACCTATCAATCGACTTCTAGATGCCGGAGTAGATCCTAAAGAAATACCACTTCCTCATGAATTTATTATAAATCGTGATCTTTTAGCTCAGCTTTATCCAAGTTTTTCTAAAGGATTAACCCCATTTTTTACTCTAAATTGGTCAGAATATTCAGATTTTTCAACTTTTCGCGGAGGATTAAACCCAATTACTGGAGGTTTATGGTTAACTGATACAGCGCACCATCATTTAGCGATTGCAGTTCTTTTTCTGGTAGCTGGTCATATGTATCGAACTAATTTTGGTATTGGTCATAGTATAAAGGAAATTTTAGAAGCTCATAAAGGTCCATTTACAGGCGAGGGTCATAAAGGATTATATGAAATTCTAACTACTTCATGGCATGCTCAACTAGCTATTAATTTAGCTTTGCTAGGTTCTTTGACTATTATAGTAGCTCATCATATGTATTCTATGCCTCCTTATCCATATTTAGCGACTGATTATGCTACTCAACTTTCGTTATTCACACATCATATGTGGATTGGCGGTTTTCTTATAGTTGGAGCTGCTGCACATGCAGCCATTTTTATGGTAAGAGATTATGATCCAACAACTCAGTACAATAATTTATTAGATCGTGTTTTACGACACCGTGATGCAATAATATCACATTTAAACTGGGTTTGTATCTTTTTAGGTTTTCATAGTTTTGGGCTATATATTCACAATGATACAATGAGCGCTTTAGGCCGCCCTCAAGATATGTTTTCAGATACTGCTATACAATTACAACCTGTTTCTGCTCAATGGATACAAAATACCCATGCCTTAGCACCTAGTTTAACAGCTCCCAATGCAACAGCAAGTACGAGTTTAACTTGGGGAGGTGGTGATTTAGTTGCAGTAGGTGGAAAAGTTGCTTTATTACCAATTCCATTAGGAACCGCGGACTTTTTGGTACATCATATTCATGCTTTTACTATTCACGTAACTGTTTTAATATTATTGAAAGGTGTTTTATTTGCACGTAGTTCCCGTTTAATACCAGATAAAGCTAATCTTGGTTTTAGATTTCCTTGTGATGGACCTGGAAGAGGCGGAACATGTCAAGTATCTGCTTGGGATCATGTTTTTCTAGGTTTATTCTGGATGTATAATGCTATTTCAGTAGTTATTTTTCATTTTAGCTGGAAAATGCAATCTGATGTATGGGGTAGTATCAGCGATCAAGGGATTGTTACTCATATTACAGGGGGAAATTTCGCACAAAGTTCAATTACAATTAATGGATGGCTTCGTGACTTTTTATGGGCACAAGCGTCTCAAGTAATTCAATCTTATGGTTCTTCATTATCTGCATATGGTCCCTCATTTTTAGGCGCTCATTTTGTTTGGGCTTTTAGTTTAATGTTCCTATTTAGTGGTCGTGGATATTGGCAAGAACTTATTGAGTCTATCGTTTGGGCCCACAACAAATTAAAAGTTGCCCCTGCTATTCAGCCTAGAGCCTTAAGTATTGTACAAGGCCGTGCTGTAGGAGTAGCTCATTACCTTCTGGGTGGGATTGCCACAACATGGGCATTCTTCCTAGCGAGAATTATTTCAGTAGGATAATGGCTAGGAGGATTTGAAAAGCATTATGGCATCAAGATTTCCAAAATTCAGCCAGGGCCTCTCTCAAGACCCAACTACTCGTCGTATTTGGTTTGGTATCGCGACCGCACATGACTTTGAAAGTCATGATGATATGACTGAAGAGCGTCTTTATCAAAAAATTTTCGCCTCTCACTTTGGTCAGCTAGCAATCATTTTTTTATGGACTTCTGGTAATTTATTCCACGTAGCTTGGCAAGGTAATTTCGAAGCATGGGTACAAGATCCTCTACATGTACGACCAATTGCTCATGCAATTTGGGATCCACATTTTGGTCAACCAGCTGTAGAAGCATTTACTCGAGGCGGAGCGTCAGGTCCAGTTAATATAGCTTATTCTGGAGTATATCAATGGTGGTATACAATTGGTCTACGTAGTAATCAAGATCTTTATACCGGAGCTCTTTTTCTATTATTTATTTCGGCCCTTTTTCTAATAGCTGGCTGGTTACATTTACAGCCAAAATGGAAACCAAGTGTTTCATGGTTTAAAAATGCAGAATCTCGTCTTAACCATCATTTATCAGGACTTTTTGGAGTAAGTTCTCTAGCATGGACTGGACATTTAGTTCATGTGGCTATTCCTGAATCTCGAGGTGAACATGTAAGATGGAATAATTTATTAACAGCATTACCACATCCCCAAGGTTTAGGACCTTTTTTTGCAGGACAATGGAATGTTTATGCTCAAAATCCTGACTCAAATAGCCATTTATTTGGTACTTCTGAAGGGTCAGGTACTGCTATTCTGACCTTTCTCGGAGGATTTCATCCACAAACACAAAGTTTATGGTTGACTGATATGGCGCACCATCATTTAGCTATTGCAGTTATTTTTATTATAGCTGGTCATATGTATAGAACTAATTTTGGTATTGGTCATAGTATGAAAGAAATTTTAGAAGCACATACACCTCCAGGAGGCCGTTTGGGTCGTGGACATAAGGGTCTTTATGATACTATTAACAATTCTCTTCACTTTCAGCTAGGTCTAGCTTTAGCTTCTTTAGGAGTTATTACCTCCTTAGTAGCCCAACATATGTATTCTTTACCTCCATACGCATCTATAGCGCAAGATTTTACTACTCAAGCTGCATTATATACCCATCACCAGTATATTGCTGGATTTATAATGACAGGTGCTTTTGCTCATGGAGCTATTTTCTTTATAAGAGATTATAATCCAGAACAAAATAAAGATAATGTATTAGCAAGAATGTTAGAACATAAAGAAGCAATTATATCACATTTAAGTTGGGCTAGTCTATTTTTAGGCTTTCATACTTTGGGGCTTTATGTTCATAATGATGTTATGCTTGCTTTTGGTACTCCAGAAAAACAAATTTTAATTGAACCTGTATTTGCCCAATGGATACAATCTGCTCATGGTAAAGCTTTGTATGGTTTTGATGTGCTTTTATCGTCGGTAGATAGTCCAGCTTTCAATTCTGGCCAGACTTTATGGCTACCGGGTTGGTTAGATGCTGTTAATAATAATAGCAATTCATTATTTTTAACTATCGGTCCTGGAGATTTCTTAGTTCACCATGCTATTGCTTTAGGTTTACATACAACTACATTAATCTTAGTAAAAGGTGCTTTAGATGCGCGTGGCTCTAAATTAATGCCAGATAAAAAAGAGTTTGGTTATAGTTTTCCATGCGATGGTCCAGGACGAGGTGGAACTTGTGATATTTCAGCATGGGACGCTTTTTATTTAGCCGTTTTTTGGATGCTAAATACTATTGGGTGGGTCACTTTTTATTGGCATTGGAAACATATTACTTTATGGCAAGGAAATGTAGCTCAATTTAATGAATCTTCTACATATTTAATGGGATGGTTACGAGATTATCTATGGTTAAACTCTTCACAACTTATTAATGGGTATAATCCATTTGGTATGAATAGTTTATCTGTCTGGGCATGGATGTTTTTATTTGGACATCTTGTTTGGGCTACCGGATTCATGTTCTTAATTTCCTGGCGTGGATATTGGCAGGAACTTATTGAAACTTTAGCTTGGGCTCATGAACGTACGCCCTTAGCTAATCTAGTTCGTTGGAAAGACAAACCAGTAGCTCTTTCTATTGTTCAAGCACGGTTAGTTGGGTCAGCCCACTTCTCAGTAGGTTATATATTTACTTATGCTGCTTTTCTGATTGCTTCGACATCAGGTAAATTTGGTTAATAATTATTAAAATTAAATACAATAAAAAAATTTATTGAATAGGTATTGAATAGGATAGAGTTTAGTTTTAAAACTAGCATCTATCCTATTCAATATAGAAAAGAATATAACAAAAGAGAATAAAATGAAAAAAGTGAAAAAAAAAAATTTTAATTTATTTCACTTTTTTTTTTAACTAAAAGAATATTTTACTCATTAAAGAAAATCATGGCAAAGAAAAGTCTTATTGAAAGAGAAAAAAAAAAACGAAAATTAGAAAAAAAATACCAAAAATTTCGTCAATCTATGAAAAAAAAAATAAAGGAAACTTTATCTTTGGATGAAAAATGGGAATTTCAAAAACAATTACAAACTTTACCACGTAACAGTGCACCTACAAGACTTCATCGTCGCTGTTTTTTAACCGGAAGGCCCAGAGCAAATTATCGTGATTTTGGTTTATCTAGACATGTATTAAGAGAAATGGCTCATGCATGCTTTATACCCGGAATAACTAAATCCAGTTGGTGAAAAATTTTGGAGAGACGCGAAAAAAAAACTATAATTGAAAAGTCCCCCCTAATTTTAAATTCTAATTCTAGTTGGGGGATTTCATGATTAAAATAGAAAAGTCATTGTTTAATCAATTAGGAATATGTTATTATTCCATGACGCGGAGTAGAGCAGCCTGGTAGCTCGCAAGGCTCATAACCTTGAGGTCATGGGTTCAAATCCCGTCTCCGCTAAATCTATAGTATAAAATGCTAAAGGAATATAGTAATTTATATATATATATATTTGTATATATATATAAAAAAATAAAACTTTAGTTTCTCATCATTTTTAAACCTCTTTAATTATTTCCAACTAAATAATGACCGTACAAAAAAACAAAAAAAGGCGGGTAGCGGGAATCGAACCCGCATATTCTCCTTGGCAAGGAGGAATTTTACCATTAAACTATACCCGCAATTATATTTATATATATATATATATATATACAAAATATGTATATATATATATATACCTTTTTTTTTAACATAGTCAATTATTTATTAAATTTCTTTTCAATTAAATAATTAATTGAAATAATTTGAAATAAAATGAAATAGAAAAAACCTCCCTAGTAGAAAATATTTATTTTCTATCAGAGGACTTGTGTAAAATACCTTTTGGAACTTATAATATAAAGTCTACAAAGGGAGGGAAATAAAAACATTTTATTTTATTTCATTTTTAGTTTCGTATAATAAAAATAAAATTCTATGATATGAAAGAATTAAGAACACCAACCAAAAAGACCAATCCAATCCATAATGAAGCACCTGAAAACACAACATTTTTACTACTTGACCAACCATCGGGAGAGGCAAGCACAACAGGTACACCAATTACTAATAAAAACGAAATAGCAATTAATGCAAACACAGCCAACTGAAAGGCAATAGTCATGGTTGTGATTCTCCAAGTTAAAAAATATAAGATAAGTTATACCATTAATCCTTTTCTAGTAATTATTTACTTACTGAGTCAAAAATATTTCAAAAATTTTTTTAATTCAAAAATTTAACATTTAGTTTTTATTTATGTAACAATACTGTTAAATAAGCTTTTATTATTGTATAATTAGTGACCTTACTATTTTTTTTTACTTAAAGGAGAGATGGCCGAGTGGTTTATGGCTCCGGTCTTGAAAACCGGCATAGTTTCTAAAAACTATCGAGGGTTCGAATCCCTCTCTCTCCCTTAATCTTCCTTTCAAACCAATCGTTTCTATGAAAAATACTTAAATTTTATTTATTAAAATGGCTCGACTAAAAAAGCCGAACCATTTTTTTTTTTTTTTTAATTATCAATAACTAATCAATAACTAATTTGTTTTTTAATTATTAATTAAGGGGTGTCATAGAAAGAACAGGCTCAAAATCGCGATCAATTCCTTTTTCAAATCCAGCTGCAGCCGCACGCGCTCTTCCTGCGTGCCATAAATGACCTACAAAGAAAAAGAATCCGAACACAAAATGGGAAGTAGCTAGCCAACTTCGTGGAGAAACATAGTTTACTGCATTAATTTCAGTAGCTACACCACCTACGGAATTTAAAGAACCTAATGGAGCATGAGTCATATATTCTGCAGAACGTCGTTCTTGCCAAGGTTGAATATCTTTTTTCAATTTACTCAAATCCAACCCATTAGGACCTCGTAAAGGTTCTAACCATGGAGCACGAAGATCCCAAAAGCGCATGGTTTCTCCTCCAAAAATAATCTCTCCAGTTGGAGAACGCATAAGATATTTACCTAAACCAGTAGGTCCCTGGGCAGAACCTACATTAGCTCCAAGCCGTTGGTCTCTAACTAGGAAAGTGAAAGCTTGCGCTTGAGACGCTTCTGGCCCAGTAGGACCATAAAATTCACTTGGATAGGCAGTATTATTAAACCAAACGAAACAGCAAGCAATAAAACCAAAAACAGCAATTGCCCCTGGACTATAAGATAAATAAGCTTCTCCAGACCAGACGAGAGCACGACGAGCCCAAGCGAATGGTTTTGTTAAAATGTGCCAAATTCCACCAAAAATACAAATAGAACCTAACCAAACATGCCCTCCAATAATATCTTCTAAATTATCTACACTAACAATCCATCCTTCTCCACCAAAAGGTGATTTAAGTAAATAACCAAATATAACACTAGGATTAAGGGTAAGATTTGTAATTTTTCTTACATCACCCCCCCCAGGAGCCCAAGTATCATAAACACCTCCAAAATATAAGGCTTTAAATACTGAAAGAAAAGCGCCAGCACCTAATAAAATTAAATGGATACCTAAAATAGTAGTCATTTTATTTTTATCTTTCCGAACATAACCGAAAAATGGAAAAGATTCTTCTAAAGTTTCTGGTCCAATAAGCGCATGATAAATACCTCCGGAGCCTGAAACTGCGGAAGAAATTAAATGAAGTACTCCAGATACGAAATATGGAAAAGTATCTATAACTTCGCCACCGGGACCTACTCCCCATCCCAAAGTAGCTAAATGAGGAAGTAGAATTAATCCTTGTTCATACATAGGTTTTTCTGGTACAAAATGAGCTACTTCAAAAAGATTCATTGCTCCGGCCCAGAATACGATTGATCCAGCATGAGCTACATGAGCACCTAATAATTTACCGGATAAATTAATAAGTCTCGCATTACCGGCCCACCAAGCAAAACCAGTGGTTTCTTGATCACGACCACCTAAAGATAAGGTTCCATTAAAGAGCGTTTCCACGGGGTAGAACCTCCTCGGGGAATACAAGATTTTCATGAGGCTGATCTTGAGCTGCCATCCAAGCACGGATACCTTCATTTAAAAGAATATTTTTAGTATAGAAAGTTTCAAATTCAGGATCTTCCGCTGCACGAATTTCCTGAGAAACAAAATCATAAGCTCTTAGATTTAAAGCCAAACCAACGACCCCAATAGCGCTCATCCATAAACCAGTTACTGGTACGAATAACATAAAGAAATGCAACCAGCGTTTATTGGAAAATGCAACACCAAAAATTTGGGACCAAAAACGATTAGCTGTAACCATAGAATAAGTTTCTTCAGATTGAGTTGGGTTAAAAGCACGGAATGTATTTGCACCATCACCATCTTCAAATAAAGTATTCTCGACAGTTGCACCGTGAATGGCGCATAAAAGAGCTGCTCCTAAAACTCCAGCAACTCCCATCATATGAAAAGGGTTTAAAGTCCAGTTATGAAAACCTTGGAAGAATAAAATAAATCGAAAGATGGCTGCTACACCAAAGCTAGGTGCAAAAAACCAACCTGATTGGCCAAGAGGATAGATTAGAAATACAGAAACGAAAACAGCAATTGGACCAGAAAAAGCAATTGCATTATAAGGACGTAATTGTACAGATCTAGCTAGCTCAAATTGGCGCAACATAAAGCCTATTAGTGCAAAAGCACCATGAAGAGCAACGAAAGTCCATAAACCTCCTAATTGACACCAACGAGTAAAATCTCCTTGTGCTTCAGGACCCCATAATAGCAATAAAGAATGTGCTAAACTATTAGCAGGAGTAGAAACTGCGGCAGTTAGAAAATTACAGCCTTCTAAATAAGAGCTGGCCAATCCATGAGTATACCATGAAGTAACAAAAGTTGTACCTGTAAACCATCCACCTAAAGAAAAATAAGCACATGGAAAAAGTAATAAACCGGACCAACCTACAAATACAAAACGGTCTCTTCGTAGCCAGTCATCCATGCTATCAAACAAACCTTTTGGTTCTTTGGAAGACTTTCCAATGGCTATAGTCATAGTGATTCTCCTATTCAACTATTTTAATCATTATTAAGTACCTTAAACATAAAAATAAAAATTAAATAATATTTCTATTCTTTTTTTTTAACTCTTCTACATTTTAAACAACTAAAAATTTGGAAGATAGGTAAACTTTTCTTTTCTTTATTATTTATGTCCTTGCATGTCCCTCTAACTCAAATTTGTTTTTCATTTCATCTTTTTTTAGTAAAATCTATTATAAGAATAGCCAATTTATTTATAATAACAATCTCTAAATTTACTAAAGTATTATTTGCATATTTTAAATATGTATTTGTGGAAATAAATATAAATTTTATTATAAACTTACTATTGTTATTAATTCATAATTAATCTATCAAATATATATTATATCAATTAATTGTCTTATATCCAATTTAGTCGTAATATTTTATAAAAAAGTAATTATTTAGTTAACCAAAATTTAATATTTTGTTATTTTTTTTTTTATATTTGATTCTAAATATTTTTATTTATTAAAATTTTTATAATATTTTTTATCTAAATTTTTTATTTAAATTAAATTAATTTATAATAATTTAAAAATAAAAAAACATAATTTTATATATATATAAAATTATGTTTTTTTATTTTATTTATTTATTTATTAAATAATTTAAAATTTTTTATTTAAGTATAAATATATAAGCCCTTTATCAGATTTGAACCGATGACTTACGCCTTACCATGGCGTTACTCTACCACTGAGTTAAAAGGGCCATTTTGCTAATTTATTAAAAAATAAATATAAGTGGAGTTTGTGATAAAAAGGATATATTTGTCAACTCAAATTTTGTTACTTAAAATTAAATCAAAATTTCATCTAACTTTTTTTCAAATTTAAGCGTTTTTGTCATTTATTATTTAACGTTTCTATTAAAATATTTTCGTAATTATTTATAATTAAAGAAATCAAGCATACTATTAACTATTGACAGTAAATGAAGAATTAAGTAACATAAATATGAGGATTAAGCCCCCATCGTCTAGTGGCCTAGGACACCTCTCTTTCAAGGAGGCGACGGGGATTCGAATTCCCCTGGGGGTATTATTAAAAAATCTTTGTAATAGTTCATTATTACATAAAGTTTTTATATAATAGTTGAAAAAAAAAATAACAAAGTTATTTATTAGTCTAACTTTGTTATTTTTTTCCTTTTTTTTTTTTTTGGGTCGATGCTCGAGTGGTTAATGGGGACGGACTGTAAATCCGCTGGCAATGCCTACGCTGGTTCAAATCCAGCTCGGCCCAAACTTTATTCATATTTATAAGCATAAAAATTTTACATATTTTTTTTTATTTTTTCTATCTTTTAATCAAATCAATTTTTTTTATAATTTCTATTTTTTACAAAAAAAAGGTTTACTTAATAAACTATTATTAATTTGACATAAAGCTTTTTAGATTGCCATAATAAATCTATACATGTTTATAGGGATTGTAGTTCAATCGGTTAGAGCACCGCCCTGTCAAGGCGGAAGTTGCGGGTTCGAGTCCCGTCAATCCCGTTATGTCTAATTAAATTAAATCAAATAATTTTAATAAAATTTTATTAGTATTTATTTTTTTTTTATTAAGCTAATCCAAATAAAAGTTTTATTTTATTATTAAACAAATTTACTAATAAAAAGAAATTATAAAAGAAATTATGGTATTTTTTTACCATAATTTCTTTTTATTAGTATATTAAACTTTTTATTAGTATATTAAATTTAATTAATTTTTTTTATTTCATATATTTTCAAATAAAATAAAATAACTTTTAGTTTATTTTGTCAATTCTATTAATAAAATATTCAATTTCGTTTTGAAAAAGCCATTTATTTCTAAATAATATTTTTGTCATTTCATTTAATAAAATTTGATGCAAAATAAAAAATTTTAATAAATATTGATAAATTTCTAAAAGAGTATAATAAATAAAAGAATCATTAAATAATAAATTATTTATTTTTAACCATCTTTGTTGATTATTTAATAATCTAAAACGACTCATATTTTCTAGTGGATTTTCAATTAACCAACGTTGATATAGATATACAGGGGTAAATACTTGCGGGCGTTTTAATTGAACACCAATTCCTTCAATACGCTTAAAAGTTTCAACATTATTTTTTTCAATAAAAGGTAATTGATTCCACCAATTTATAGAAAAGTCATTTATGGAATCTCGACCATATCCACGATGAAGAAAAAATTGTTTAATTTTTTGACTTGAACGAGACTTTTCTCTTTCTCTTCTTGCTCCATAAGTAACATATAATCTTCTTAACATTTCTTCATCTATAAATAAATTTTGTCGTGAAAAAATAAAATGATGATTTCGGAATAATAGACCAGTAGGATCCCAAAGAAATCTTCCTCCGATAAATAACATAGGTTTACTAGATGATCGAGATTCCATTCGATATTCCGTGAATGATCGTGAAAACCCTAATATTACAAATTGCTCTTCCAATAAAATATCTTCTAACTGAAATTCTAATTCTTGGACATTTCTTCGTCTTATTCGGGATAAAATCCTTTCATAAGGAAGTTGCTCTTTTGTTTTTTGCTGAATAATTTCAAAAAACTGAGAATTTTTTGATGAGCCATTAAATTCTTTTTTTTCTTTTTTTTTCGAAAAATCAGAATTATATGTAATTTTAAATTCGTTAGGTCTATTTATCCAATTGAATAAATTACTACGAATAAAATTAAGACGGGATAATTTAGGAGCCCAAGTTATATTACTAGTCAATTGAAAAAGTTCTTTTTTATAAGGAATTATTTCATTAATAGATTTATTTAATAATGTATTTTTAGGATTTTGATCTATCCCTGAAAAAAGTCCCTTTTTTATCATATGTAAAGGATTTTTTGGTTGAAACTGAAAATTAAAATTCTTTTTTTTATTAGTATTTTTTCTTTCGAATATTTCTAACCATGAAAACTCTATTAAAAGACTTTCTAAAATATTACAAGCTAAATAAAAATCATTTTCAGCATATTTATCAAGTGAAATTAAATTATCCGGCTTATTTTCTAATATGAACCAAGAATCTCGAGCAGCTAACCCGGCTAAACAACCTAAAATATGAGGTAAAATAGTAAATTCTTTTATTGTTGATTCAAAAATGGAAGGTTCTAAATACCATTTAGATAAATAATAAAATTTTTTTTTCCATAAATCGTTACCGAAATATAAAGGATTTCTAGACGAATTTTTTATAAAAAAATTTTGTACAAGAAGTTTTCCAACTTTATAAAAAAGTATACTATAATTCTGCGTAAAAATAATTTTATTATTTATATATGTAGAACCTAAAGCTTGTCTATGAAAAGCTAATTTTATAGTTTTTTTTTCTATTATAGATCGATTTTGAACAATACTAATTAATAAAATTTCATTGATAAGTCCTGCTAAATCTCGTGCATTATACCCTATGGTTCTATATGCAAATTCGTTAATACATGATTTTTTTTTTTTCGAATAAAAATACTTATTATGCTTACTATTTAATAAAATTGAAATTTTTTTTTTTCTTTGTAAAATATTAAACATTCGAATATTTATTAATTGATCTAATCTATTTGGAGAAATTAAAGCAGGATCCACTTTTTTAGGAAAATGAGTCGAACCAATAATAACTATATTGTGAGTATTTTTTTTATTAAAACCAGTTTGAAAATATTTTAGAAAAATGCCAAGTAAGAAAGTTGGATCAGATTCTACATTTTGAGTTGAGCGATTTACATTAAGTTCATGAATATTTTGCATCCATACTATACATGGAGATAGCTTTTTTGCTAATTCTAAAATAAGATTTAATCTTCGTAAACTTTCCATTAAAATGTTCATCCAACTTTCAGTTATAATATCAGGTTTATTATATAAAAGTTTATTTATAGATATTTTTATTAAAGGAACAAAAGAATTTGCTGCTATATTTTTAACCAAGTAAGAGCGTCCACTTTCTAATGAACCTACTAATAAAATTCCTTTTGAAGAAAAAAGTCTTAATTCAAGTGGAATAGGTTTTTTATATAAAGTTGATCTTAAAGTATTACTTTGCCATGGTATATCTAAAGAAGTTGATTTTTGCCACCAAGATAGAAAAATTAAATTTTCTGCTAGATAAAATTGATAAAAAGGATAATTTACTAAATTTTTTTGATAATTTTCAGTTAAATTTTCTAAATAATTTTTCAATTTGTGCTGTTTTACAATTGAATTACTAATTTGGAAACTTATAGAACTATTATTAGAAATAAATCTTGATCTATATTGCTCAATGCTTTTGTCAGTTATTAAAGATTGAACTAATAGTTTTCGTTCTCTACGAGAAAGGTCTAATCCTTTATTATTAATTAATAATTTGTTTCTTTTTTTTTTCTCAAATAAATAAAATTTAGCATTTTTTATATAATGTTTTAAATTTCCAAAAAAACGCATTAATAAATTTTCTGATTTAATAAATTGTATTGAATTATTATGAATTAAATTATCCAAATATCTTCCACGTGAAGAATCTATTAAATATTGAATTATTTCAAAATATCTCCATAGTTCAAAATAATCTGAACCTAATAAACTGGAAAAATATTTTTGAAAAAGAAAATAACTAAAAATAATAAAACTTATAGTTGCTATATGTTGTTTATTCCATTTAATGACTAAATTTAAATAAAAAGATGGCCATATAATTTGTTGATTGTTATATTGTTTATTAACTTGTTTCAATAAACGCAAATTCCAAATTTCAAATGAATTACCAATAATTTTATTTTTTAAATCAAATGATAAATTTTTTAATAAATACTCTAATCTTTCTTTTTTATTTTGTAAAGTGGTTGGTAAAATATAATTAAATTGATCATTGATATTTAATAATAATTCTGAAAGTAAATTTAAAACTATATTTTTAAAATACTTCCACCATTTGAAAGTAAAAAACCATGATATATAATTTTCAAATAAAGTCCACTTTATAAAAAAAGTTGATTTTTTCAATATTTGATGTATTTTAGTTTGTGGAATTAATTTAATAGAATTTTTCGAAAAAGATGATAATATATTTTTGTTCTTTTCGTAATTCGAATTTCTATTATTTGTATTATTATTTAAAATAATATCCATTAAATTTGCTTTGGAATTATATTTTATAATAAATAATTTATTAGTCCAATTAACTATTTGATTATTTTCGTTTTTTATTTTGATAAAAAACTCAGAAAGTAAATAATTTTCAAAATAATTTATTTTATGAGCATTATCTTTTGGTTTTAATGTATTTCGAATATGTTGTTTTTTATTTAAATCAATTGTTTTCAAATTTATTTTTTTTTTATTAAAATTTAGATTAAATTTAACTAATGAATTTAATAATTTATCCAAGTCAAATTTATATAAAAACATTAATTTTGGATAATTAAAAATTTTTAAATTTTTTGATAAAAAAGTTTTATATATTTGTGATTCAATATTTGAATTTTTATTTAGTTCTTTATAAAAAAAAGTTAATTGATTATTAGATAAATTTTTTTTTTCTATCGCTATACTTTTTATTAATTGTGTATATGTCAAATTATTTTTTTTCTTTTTTTTTAAATAAAAAGTTAAACTTTTTTTATAACTTAAATTAGAATAATATAAAAAGTTTAATAATTTTAATGTATCTGTTGTAAAAAATTGAGATTTTAATAAAATTTCATTAGAGATTTTTATCGAATTAAAATAAGTTTTTTCATTTTGCCATATTGGGGAGAAAAAAATGCTATTAAAAATTTTTGTGCAAATTTTATTATTATTTTTATCAAAATAATCAATAAGAAAATTAGTAATTAGTATTTTATCAAAATAAAAATAAGTGTTTAATTTATAATAAATATTGAATGTGATTTGTTCTAATAAAAGCTTCCTATTTAAAATAATTTTTTGAAAATTTTTTAATTTTTTAATTTTAATATTTATAGTTTTTGGAGAATAAATGAATAATTTTGAAATTTTATTAAAATTTTCATGAAAGATAGATATAAAAGTTTTATAAAATATATAAATAGTTTTTTTATTTAATTTATTAGACCATTCAGTAACTAAATTTTGACTATTTATAAAATTTATTTTATTAGATAAAGATAATAAATTTTTTTGTTTTTCAATAAAATATTTTAATATTTCTTTATTTTTATTTTTCTCATCAATTAAAGTATATTGATTAAAATTATAATAAATATATCTATTTTTTTTTATATTATTAAAATAAAAATAGTTTTTTCCTTTTTTTTTCCAATTTAATAAATTTTTATTAATTATAGTTTTTGTTATTTTTTCCAAATTTATTTTTTTTCTATAATAAAATAATTTATTAATTAAAAATAAATTTTTTAAAAAATTTATTGAATTTTTGTAAAAGTCATTAAAAATGAATTGATAATCGTTTGTAAATTTAGTATAAAATTTTGAAAGAATATTATAAATTTTAATTTTTTTCTCTAAATCATTTTTTATTAAAGCTTTATTTTCTTCTTTTTCCTTTTTATAAGTTATTTTAGTAATTAAGAAGTTTTTTTCTAATTTAAAATTTTCTATATTTTGATAATTTAAATTATAATAAGTAGTTTTTATATAAAATAAATTATATTTAATTATTAATAAATTTAATTTATCTAAAAAAATAGCTAAATTTATAAAATGTTTAATTTGAAATAATACACTTTTATTATATTTCACATTTTCATTATAATCAGCAATATTAATATATTTATGAATAAAGAACCATAATAAATAAAAAATATTTTTAGATAATTTGGAATTTAGTAATAAAACTAATCTTTTCATATTATTTTTCTTTTTTAAAATAATTTTATAAGCATAATCTAAAAAAATAAAATTATTAAAAATTTTATGATTTTTTTTAATTTTCCATAATAAAATTAATCTATAATTATCTGATTTTATAAAATGCCTAAAAAACTTCTTTTTTTGTTTTTTAACTACTCTAAATTTATTTTTATATTTTTCAGTAGTAGAAAAAGCGATACTTAATTCATCTATAGATAAAATATTTGAAAAAAACTTAGAATTCAATTTTGAAATTTGTTCATTTTTGAAAAAAAATGTATTTGTAGTATATTTTTCATTTTCTATAAATAGATTTTTTATCCATAATATTAAATGATTCTTGAAAAAAGGACTCAAAAATAAATTTGATTTTATTATGTTTTTCTTATTTTGATTAAAAAAAAATATATCCCAAATTGTTGAAGTAATATTTTGTTTATCGTTTTTGTCATTCAAAGTTTTTGTATCTAAAAGCGATTTTAAAAAATTTTTGTTCGATTCAGCAAAACTAGTTTTAACTAAATTTAAATTTTTTTTTATTTTAGGTTTCTCTCTTTTTTCTAATTTAAAATTTTGATCAATTAGTTCATAATTATTCATTAATTTATTAGAGTTTTTTAGTTTATATAAAATATATTTTGATATTTGATATGAAATTTCTAATAAACTTTTATCTGATCTTAAATTTCTTTTTTCATTATATAAAAATTTTGATCTAAATAATCTTATGTCTAATTTTTTTTTATTAATATTAACTTTATTTAAATCATTTTTGTATTTAAATAAACTTTTTTTATATAATTGCCATATATAAAATTCAGTATAATTATTAAAAAAAGACCATCTTTTTTGTTTTATTAAAATGTAAGATTTTGCGATAATTGGATCCGCTTCACCCCCAAATTTTAAATTTTGAATTATATTTCTTTTTACCAAATAAAATTGTTCAGGATTTATTTTTTTTTTATGATATATTGGAATCGAAAAAAATGATTTAGTATTATAATTACCGTTGTCAAATTCCACTATTGAATTAAAACTATTTAATTCTAAAGGATTTTCGATTTCAAAAATTAATTTTTCACAAAAAGCGGAAAATATTTTAATAATTAAAGTATCTTCTAATATTTCTTCATTTTTACTTGATCTTAATTTTCTATTTTTTTCTAAATTGTTAAAAAAAATAGAATTAAATTTTTTTTCCCAATTATAATTTTGACAAAGTATATTAGTTATATAAAATTCAAAAAAATGTTTTAAATCGTTTGTATTTTTTTTTTTTAATAAATTTTCAATTTTTTTTATAGAATTGGAAGATATTTTCCAACTAGGCAGAATTTCTTTTATAATCCAAAATTTCCACCATTCTGAATTTTCAATTAAATTTTCATTGTATCCAGGTATAACATAGAGTTTTTTCTTTAAATTTGCTTTAATAATAGAATATTGTTTCTTTTTTTCTAAATCAAAGTTTTTAAAAAGAGACTGATGCGTCAAAGTCGAAATTTTTTTTTTATTAAAGGTTTCTTTTAAATCTTTTTCTTTATATTTATAATAATTTATATGTCCAGAAACTATTTTAAATAAATTTAAATACTTTTTGTCAATAATAGTTTTATTACTTAAACGATATAAAAAAATGGATAATAAAAGGAATAAAAAAGTATTTAATATTGAACTTTTGTTAGTTTTTGAACTATCTAAATCACGTAAAATTAGTGAAATAATAATTCGAAAGTCAAAAATTTTAATGAAATTTTCTTTATTAAAGAAAAGTCTAATTAAAAATTTAACTAAATTGGATTCTGTCCATATCTCAAAAAAATATTGAGGGTTTTTTATTTCTTCTAATTTTAATCTTCTATATAAGTATTTGTTTTTTGATAATTCTTGTTTCATTTTTTTTTACAGCAGTTAGATAAAACTTTATAATAACTAGATTTTTCTATATGGAAACTTTAATTAAATAACTTTAAATTTTTAAGTTTTTTCACTATTTTTATTTTCACCATTTTCATCTCATACAAAAATACTAAATGTTTTTAGACATCGGTAATTCTTTCTATTTATAAGAAAGAATTAGCTAGTATTCTAACTAAAATTAAAATTTAAAAGTTTTTCATGTTTATCATTTTATTCAATATATTTATGTTATTTTATTTATGATGACATAAACAAAAGGTTTCGTCAACTAATAAAAATTAAATTAAAATTTTCATTATTAAATTATTTTTTATATGATAATAAAACTTTATTTAGTTTCTGATGGGCGAACGACGGGAATTGAACCCGCGCGTGGTGGATCCACAATCCACTGCCTTAATCCACTTGGCCACGTCCGCCTTTTTTTCTAATTTATCTATCGAAAATAAATAAAAAAATAATGACCTTAGGAATTTATTTCCTAAGGTCATTATTTTCAAGTTGTTATCCTATTTATATAAATTTGTATAATAAATTTATAACTAAAATATTAACTATTTACAGAAGGAGCTTCAACAGAAGCTAAATCTAGAGGGAAGTTGTGAGCGTTACGTTCATGCATAACTTCCATACCAAGATTAGCACGGTTGATGATGTCAGCCCAAGTGTTAATTACACGACCTTGACTGTCAACAACAGATTGGTTAAAGTTAAAACCATTTAGGTTGAAAGCCATTGTGCTAATACCTAATGCAGTAAACCAGATACCTACTACAGGCCAAGCAGCTAAAAAGAAGTGTAAGGAACGAGAGTTGTTAAAGCTAGCATATTGGAAAATAAGTCTACCAAAGTAACCGTGAGCAGCTACGATGTTGTAAGTTTCTTCCTCTTGACCAAACTTGTAACCTGCATTAGCAGACTCATTCTCAGTAGTTTCTCGGATTAAACTTGAAGTTACCAAGGAACCATGCATAGCACTAAATAGAGAGCCGCCGAATACGCCAGCTACACCAAGCATGTGGAATGGGTGCATAAGGATGTTATGTTCAGCTTGGAACACGATCATAAAGTTGAAAGTACCAGAGATTCCTAAAGGCATACCGTCAGAGAAGCTTCCTTGACCAATAGGGTAGATCAAGAAAACAGCAGTAGCAGCCGCAACAGGAGCTGAATATGCAACAGCGATCCAAGGACGCATACCTAAACGGAAGCTAAGTTCCCATTCACGACCCATGTAGCAAGCTACACCAAGTAAGAAGTGAAGAACGATTAGTTCATAAGGACCACCATTGTATAGCCATTCATCAACGGAAGCAGCTTCCCAAATTGGGTAGAAGTGCAAACCGATAGCTGCAGAGGTAGGAATAATAGCACCAGAGATTATGTTGTTTCCGTAAAGAAGAGAACCAGAAACAGGCTCACGAATACCATCAATATCTACAGGAGGAGCTGCGATGAAAGCAATAATGAATACAGAGGTTGCGGTTAATAGGGTAGGGATCATTACGACACCGAACCATCCGATGTAAAGGCGGTTTTCAGTGCTGGTAACCCAGTCGCAGAAGCGACCCCATAGGCTTGCGCTTTCGCGTCTTTCTAAAGTTGCAGTCATGGTAAAACTTGGTTTGTAAAATAATAATAATAAGTTACCCAAGTATGTAAACTTGTTAACTTATAGTATTACACAAAATGTATTACTATGTCAACTCTTCTTTAAAATGAAAAGATTTTTTTTTTATTTATAAAAAAAGATTAATTAGACCAAATTTTTTTGTAATCACCTAATTTATCTATTTATAAAAATAATATTGGATAATAATTTATATAGAGAATTTTTTATTTGGACTAGACTAAAATGGGTTGCCCGGGGCTCGAACCCGGAACTCGTCGGATGAAAGTGGATGAATTTAATTTAGTTTCTTTGGATAAAAATAAAAACACCTCTTCCCAAACCGTGCTTGCAATTTTTATCGCACACGGCTTTCTCTATGTAGTCATTTTATTCGAAAATTTTATGAGTAACTTTTTAATTATTATCAAATTAATAATTTTATTAAGCAGTTAATTTGATTAATTTGAATTATTTTATTTACTACCAGTATCTTTTTTTTGTAATAATTTTGCTAAATAATTTATTTGAAGAATATCAAGATACCAAATTTTTTTTATAGAAGGATATAATTTAAGAAATTTTAAATTAATCAGTTCTTGTTTTTTAAAAAAAAAAGATTTTGCAAAAAAATTTGAACCATACTTTTTCCAAACATAGCGTATAGTGCTTTTATGTTTGCAAGCTAATGTTTTAGCACAGGAAAATCGAAGTATATATTGTACTTGATATAAGTTTTTTCTATTTTTGCATCCACTATAGTAATAAAAAAAATTTTTCCAAATTTGATCAAAACGATTAAAAATTTCGTCATCTGTTAAGGTAGTCCAAGCTAATTTACTTATTGGATGTCCCAAAGTATCACAAAATTTTTCTTTAGCTAACGATTCAATTAAAGATGATATTAAAGTAATAGAATAAAGTTCTTTTTTTATAATATATACTTTTTTTAAATTATCTATTATTTTAGTTGAAATTAAAACTTTTTTTATTTGAATACCAAAAAGATAACCTAAAAAAGAAAAGTAGCTTTTAGAAATTTTTTTTACGTTTATTCTGGAAGGTCTAAATAAATGATAAAAATAATAATGCCAAAATTTAGAAAGAAAAAAACTCCATTTTTCTGCTAAATAATTAGAACTTCTTATTGCGATAATATAATTATTGTCATATCTTACATAGTGAAAAGACATTTTTTTTTTATAAAAAAAAATTTGTAATTTCATCCATAAAGAATTCTTAATAATATGCCTCATTTTTTTCATACAATCTGCTTTATCTAATAAAGTTAAATATGATAAAGATTTAAAACAATTTAAGACTTTCCATTGATTAATTAAAAAAAATTCTAGTTCACGAATATAATAATGCCATAAAAATATTGATAATCTACTACTTTCTTTTTGAGAAAAAAAAGAATTTGTATTAAAAGTAATTAACTTGTCATTCTCATGAAATATTAATCGTAATGAATGAGAAAAAGAAGTATCTTGTATACGTCGACGAAGAATTCGGATTAGAAGTTCTGGATGAAAAAAATGAGGTATTTTTGTATTTAAAATGTAATTAGAATGTAAAAAATTATCTTCTATAAAAGGAAATACAGAGTGAATAGATTGATAATTAGTCCATTGCTGAAATTCTTTTATAAAAGTTTTTTCTAATTGTACACAAAAAAAAATTTCGAAAATTATCGCAAAACCTTCTCGAATTATTTTCAAATAAAAATGGTTATTATAATTAAGATCAAAAATTTTATTATAATTTTTCTTTAATTCGTTTTTATTATTTTTTAGGCGCATTCTATTAATTAAACGTTTTAATGTTAAAAAACTAAAACATTCACCTAAATTAGAATTTTCTACTTTTTCTAACTTTATTTTATTAAGAGAATAATTATGAGCAATTGCATAGAGATCGTCTTGAAATAAAAGTGGGTATAAAAAACGCTGTTGCCATACAAGTTTATTTTTATTTTTATCTAGCTTTTCTATTTCGTGCAAAATTTTTGCTATGCTTCTCATCTGAACAACCTCTTGGAATATAAAATGATACATAGTGCAATCTATTAAAAGAAAACTAAACAATTTTATAAAAAGAACTAATTTAATTTATCAGTGAAAATTATTAAAATTATTAGAATTTTCTGATTGCTCTCCTGACTTAAAATTTTTCTTTAATTTAGTCAGCAAACTGGTGATTTATTTACATTTTTTAAATATTAGGATCCATTTTTAGTAAAAATAGCCTTATATTTTAATATAAGGCCAAACCTCTTTTATATTGACTATTAATTTTATTCTAACTTTCTAATTAATAAAAAGAATTCAAAATGTATTTTTCTGAATAGAAGCTCGTTCTTCTGGTTTTACTTTTGATTCAAGCAATTTAGCTTTATCCATTAATTTTATCGACTTGAGCATATAAAATAAAAAAACGACATGCTATTTTTTCTGGCAAATTTCTTTTTTAGATTAGTCGTAGTCTTACAAACCTTTATCAATGGTTTGGATGAATTTCGTATTTCATCTAAATGTATAAAATTCCTTAGTCGCACTTAAAAGCCGAGTACTCTACCATTGAGTTAGCAACCCTTATTTTTTGTTTTTGTAAAAAAAGTACTTTCAAAGAAAATTTTTTGAAAAGATTAGAAATATTAAATAACTTTATACCCTTTTTTTAATTCAAATAAATTTATATAAATTTTTAATATAATCAAGAAATATTAAGAAATATCAACATGATTATATGTTAGTAAATTATTTTTGTCAATGCTGTATAGAAAAAAGATATAAATTTTTTTGTTTAAATTATTTAATTTAATTTTTTTTTCATTAAAACTTTAAGCTTTTTTTCTTTTACTTTAAAGTTCAAAGTAAAAGAAAAAAAGCTTAAAGTTTTTAAATTATTTTTTATAAAAATCAAATTTATTTTTAATGGAATTCGAAAAAAAACTAAATATGTTGACAATATTAATTGTATTTTTTATTGGAATAAAAAATACTAAATAAATATATAATGAAAAGAGAAAAAATGGATAATAAAACAATAACTGAATAAGACAAAAAATGGGATTCATAAACTTTTCCTACAATTTTAAATTAAATTTGTTTAAATATTTTTGCTTTTTTTTTATTAACAGTTTTAAATTTTATTTTAGCCACCTAAAATAAAATTTAAAACTAGCTTTTATATAATATATACTTTTTTTCATGAAAATATTTATAAAGAAAAAATATATATATATTTTTTCTTTTTTTTTTACTTTTAAAAATATTAAAAAATACTTCTTGAAATATAAAATTAATTTAAAAAAAATTTAAGCACTTAAAGCTTCTTTGGCTGCATACATTATTTCAACAGTAATATTAGTAATATTATTTTGACGCGCGAATTTTTCAGTATTTCTTTTAATTTTACCTCTAACAAATCCAGGTATTTTATTTAATTCTAGTTGACTTTCGTGATTCCAAGTTAGATCAGTATCTGTTGATAGTGATTTTGTAATTACCTCTTTCGTATCATGACCACCAAATATTTCTAAAAGATGATCTTCCATACCTAAAGTAAACGAATTATAAACTAAATCGGCAATTTGATTAGTACCTTCATAACCTAAAAAAGGACGATATCCTAACGGAAAATTTTGAATATGAACTGGTGAAGAAATAACCCCACAGGGAATATCAAGACGTTTACCAATATGACGTTCCATTTGAGTGCCAAATATTGCAGATGGTTCTATTCGAGCAATCATATCGCCCACTTTAGTATGATCATCTGTAACCAATATTTCATCACAAAATCCTTGAACTTGCTCTTTAAACCATTCTGCATCGTGTTTACAATAAGTACCTGTGCAACTAACACGAATTCCCATTTCTCTAGCAAGAATCCTGGTTATTGAAGCGGCATGAGTCGCATCACCAAAAACAACCGCTTTTTTTCCTGTTAAATTTTGACAATCTATAGAGCGTGAAAACCAAGCTGCTTGAGAAACAAATCTTGTTTGCTGATCAATATAAGGTTCATAATTAAATTTTTTATTAGAAACTAAATTATTAACATGTTTTTCAATTTGTCGAATACATTCAGCTGTATCTACAATTCCCATTGGTGTGATAGATATATAAGGCATTCCAAAATTTTTTTCTAAATAAATAGCTGTCATTAAACCTATTTCACGATATGGAACTAAATTAAACCAAGCTTTTGGTAAATCTTGAAGATCTTTTACAGAACCTCCCTCAGGAATTACTTTATTAACCTTAATATTCGAGTCTTGTAATAAACGCTTTAATTCACGACAATCATGTTGATTATGAAAACCTAGTGTGAAAATTCCAATAATATTTGCTGAAGGTTCTTTTGTTATAGATTGATCCAAGGTTCCTTGTCTACGGGCCTTTTCTAAATAATACCGAACTACTTGTTCTAAAGTTCTATCTGCGGCCTGAAGCTCATTAACTCGATAATGATTTACATCAGCCAGAATAACATCCGAATTTGAAGTGATAGAAGCTCTATCAACAAAGTTTTGTAAATCTTCCTGTAAAATACTAGAAGTACATGTTGGTGTTAAGACAATTAAATCTGGGCGTTCTTCTTTATCTTTTCTAGTTATATTATCAACCACTTTTTCTTGAGATCCACGTGCTAATACATGACGATCCACTATACTAGCTGTCACAGGAGTAAAATCTCTTTCTCTTTCTAACATTGAACGCATTACATTAAAGTAATCGTCTCCTAAAGGAGCATGCATAATAGCATGAACATTTTTGAAAGAACTGGCTACACGGAGAGTTCCAATATGAGCAGGTCCAGCATACATCCAATAAGCTAATTTCATAAATATAATCTCTTTATAACTTTCAATAAATAATAATGTGATCTTTTTTTATTTTACACTATAGGATTATCCCTTGCCATATTTATGTAATTGTCATAATATGGTATTTCTAATACAATATATTATTAATTATTAATAATAGAAATAATTTTTTAATATTTTATTTTAAACTTTTTCTCTTTTTCTATCTATTTGTTATCGAAAATGATAAATCTGGGACGGAAGGATTCGAACCTCCGAGTAACAGGATCAAAACCTGCTGCCTTACCACTTGGCGACGCCCCATAAATAGACAATATTAGTAAATACTTATATTGATATTTTGTCAATTGTTTTATTTCTATTTTCATTATCAAATAATGTTATTTGATTTTAGGAAAAAATGAACTATAAATTAAAAAAGAAAACAACTATTATTAAAAATATATAACCTCTTTGACACTAATAAAACCTATAGTAAGATATACCGAAGAGCTTTTTTTATTAACTAATGAAAAATTTTTCATTTTTTATTAAATCATTATAATAATTTTTATTGGAGAACATAAATGCTAGCTATGTTTAATATTTATCTAGATAACGCGTTTCATTTAAATGGTATCATTTTAGCCAAATTACCTGAAGCTTATGCTATTTTTGATCCAATTGTAGATGTAATGCCAATTATTCCTGTATTTTTCTTCCTATTAGCTTTTGTTTGGCAAGCCTCTGTAAGTTTTAGATAATATTTTTCTACTAAAATAATTTAAAATTCTTTATTTAAATTTTTTTTTATTATTTTTTTTTATTCTAATTTAAAAGGCGAAGGTGACTTTTTTTCACTTTCGCCCTATATACGTATAATAGATCTATAGAAATATTTTTTATTATATATATATCTATCTATGCCTCTTTATATAAATATATAATATTTTAATATACAATTTTAATGATTTATTTTTAATGATTTATTAATTATTGATTATAATTGAGTTAAAGAAGTTTAATTGATTTTGGTAAATTAATTGATTCAAAATTTATCCAATAATTTAATTAGTTTTTTTAGACTTATTTTATACTTATTGGAGAAATGGCAGAGCGATTAATTGCACCCATTTTAAATTTTTCAAAATTATTGTAGCCTTATTTTATTTTTATTCGACAGGGGTTCAAATCCTTCTTTCTCTATAATTTTGATTTAAATAACGAAAAAAAAAATTGTAAAAATAAAAATTTATTTTTTTATTTTATTTTAATTTACAATCTATTCTATTCTATTTCTAGTAATGATCTCGGAGATTACGTTATGCTTACTCTTAAGCTCTTCGTTTATACAGTAATTATCTTTTTTGTTTCTCTTTTTGTTTTCGGATTTTTGTCGAATGATCCTGGTCGTAATCCGGGACGTAAAGAATAATTTCTTATATATAACACATTATCAAATGAAGAAATTAATATAAAAATAAAAATAAGTTTTTCTAATAAAAAAAAAATTTATTTGTTGGTTGAGGGAGAGAGAGGGATTCGAACCCTCGGTACAAAAAAAATGTACAACGGATTAGCAATCCATCGCTTTAAACCACTCGGCCATCTCTCCAGTCAAAAAATAATAACACGCTGTAGAAGTAGAAGTCTAGACAATAATAATATTAGATTATGTATATTATTCTATTTTTCTATATATGTTTATAAAATATAAAATTTTATTTCAGTAAATATAATTATAAAATAATTCATTAATATAAAATTTTAATTAGGTCTTTTATTTTATTTGAGCCTAGCCAGATACTGGTACTGACCAGGCTACCTTTTTCGTATTTGTAATTTGTAAATAAATTAAAAATTGATCAATTTATTGATACAAATTTTTAGCTAATCTTAAGGCCAAAATACCTGTTATAAAGGCACTGACAAGAGCTACAATAATTTGACTGTCCGAAATCGATGTCATTTTTTCTCTCCTGAAAATCTATAATATAAATAACAAATTAATTCAAAAATTTCATAATTTATTATTAAATTTTTGGATAAATAGGTTTTTATTATTGTACTGATCTTAATTCTATATCGCTATAGATATCTTTTTTTTTAACAATTTAGAATTTTTTCTTAATTCCATAGAATCAAATTGAAAACAGAGAGGTTAAACCAAAATGAATTTAGAGGTTATTGCACAGCTTACTGCTTTGGCTTTAATAGTTGGTTCAGGTCCTTTAGTAATTGCTTTATTAGCGGCACGAAAAGGCAATCTATGAATTTAAAAGCCATCTCCGGAAATGAGATAAATTTTATTTAAGTATTGAATCTCCGGAGATGGAGTTTAAGCCAAAAAATATTAAAAGTAAAAAATTTTGAACAAAAAAAAAATTATGCTATAATATTTTAATAGCGGGTATAGTTTAGTGGTAAAAGTGTGATTCGTTCTATGATTGATTTAGACATAGTTAAGGGGTCTTTAAAATTATTTTAAATTTTTGACCAATAACTTTATTTCTAAAAAGATTCAAGATCTTTCCTAAAATAGAAAAGCAAAATTCCTACAATGACAAAAATAAAAAAGTAAAACGGAATTTTTTTGAAATTATAATTTTTTCAGCCGAAAATCTATGGATAGAAATCCAAAATATTTTTTTCGTAACTGAATCTTTAATTAGAAAAAGAATTAAAGCAATTTAGCTCTAAGAAAATAAATTTAGTTTACTAAATTTATTAAATTTTTCATTGAAGCTCGGTAAAAAATATTTTCCTAATGATTTATTTTAATAGAAATAAAGAACGAAGTAATTATAAATTTTTCTATCAAAAGTTTGTAAAAGGATCATCTATAAAGTTATCTAATGAAAATGATGAAAAAACTAACATAGATGGTATGGATCTATTTGAATACAAAATATAATAGAAGAAATTTTTTCTAATTCATAAAGGAGCCGTATGATATTAAAATTTCATGTTCGGTTTTGAAATAGAGGCAATAATTAAATAAAAGCGCCGACTATAACCCTTAGCCTTCCAAGCTAATGATGTGGGTTCGATTCCCACTACCCGCCTGTTGTTCTATCTATAAGAAGTGAATAATTGACTATTTTTCTAAAAATAGTCAATTATTCACTTCTTATAGTTTTATGAAATTAGAAGTACAGTAATTGACTAGCGTCCATCGTCTAATGGATAGGACAGAGGTCTTCTAAACCTCCGGTATAGGTTCGAATCCTATTGGACGTAATCTTTCTTTTCATTTTTTGTATCTCAAAATATTTACCTTTCAAATTTTTTTAATAAGAAGAAAAAAGCTGAAATTTATTTTTTTTTTTATTTTCGGTTTTTTTCTTCTTACTAAAAAATATTTAAATTTTTATTTGTCTTCTTGAAGTAAAGAAAGTTCCGTATGTTCTTTAATAGCTTCTTTTAAAATATTTTCAGCTTGTTCTGTAAAAATTTTGGTAGAACGTACAATTTCCACAAATTGAGGTTTATTAGTAATTAAATATTCACGTAATTGAACAAGAAATTTTTTCACTTGATCGACCTCTAATACATCTAAATATCCGTTTACTCCAGTATAAATAGTTGCTACTTGTTCTTCTACAGTTAAAGGAGATGACTGAGATTGTTTAAGTAATTCGCGTAATCTTTGACCTCTCGCTAATTGGTTTTGAGTAGCTTTATCGGGATCAGATGCAAATTGTGCAGATGCTTCTGACTCTGCAAATTGAGCTAGTTCTAGTTTTAACTTTCCAGCTACTTGTTTCATAGCTTTAATTTGAGCCGCCGATCCTACTCTAGATACAGAAATACCTACATTAATTGCAGGACGAATCCCTGCATTAAACAAATCTGCTGATAAAAAGATTTGTCCATCAGTAATAGAAATAACATTCGTGGGAATATAAGCTGAAACATCTCCCGCTTGAGTTTCTACTATAGGTAAAGCAGTCATACTTCCCTCACCTAATTGTGAACTTAATTTAGCTGCTCTTTCTAAAAGGCGAGGATGTAAATAAAAAACATCGCCTGGATATGCTTCACGACCTGGTGGTCGTCTCAATAAAAGAGACATCTGTCTATAAGCTTGTGCCTGTTTCGAAAGATCATCATAAATTATTAACGTATGTTGTTTACGATACATAGAATATTCTGCTAAAGCTGCTCCTGTATAAGGAGCAAGATACTGTAAGGTAGCAGGAGAATTTGCCGCTTCGGCTACTACGATCGTATATTCCAAAGCACCACGTTCTTCGAAAGTATTAACTACTTGTGCTACCGAAGATGCTTTTTGTCCGATCGCCACATAAACACATATTACATTTTGACCTTTTTGATTTAAGATAGTATCTGTCGCTACTGCCGTTTTACCAGTCTGTCGATCTCCGATAATCAATTCACGTTGGCCACGCCCAATAGGAATCATAGAATCAATAGCAATAAGACCTGTCTGCATAGGTTCATATACAGAGCGTCTTGAAATAATACCAGGAGCTGAAGATTCTATCAATCTAGATTCTGAAGCTGATATTTGACCTTTACCATCAATAGGTTGAGCTAAAGCATTTACAACCCTACCTAAGTAAGCGTCACTTACAGGTATTTGAGCAATCTTTCCTGTCGCTTTTACAGAACTACCTTCTTGAATAGTTAAGCCATCACCCATTAATACAACTCCAACATTATCCGATTCTAAATTCAAAGCAATTCCGATACTACGGTCTTCAAATTCAACTAACTCACCAGCCATTACTTTGTCAAGACCATAGATACGTGCAATACCATCTCCTACTTGAAGGACAGTGCCCACATTTACTACTTTTACCTCTTGACTATAATCTTCTATTTGTTTACGGATAATACTGCTAATTTCGTCAGGTCGAATATTTACCATTAGCGTTCGTTAATAATTTTCTGAAAAATAAAACTAATGAAAGCTAATTAGTTGTGCTTTCCATGGCTCTAAGTAGGCCAATATGATAATCAATTACGCGTGAATGTAACTCGTTATTTAAACGTTTATTTAACGCTTCTAACGCTCTTTCTAATGCAAGACGTGAAACTTGTTGTCTAACTTGCTCAATTGCTCTTTGTTCTTCAAAACGAATAGTAGCATTTTTCGAATCTTCTAATCGTTTTGAATCTTCATCAGCAGCATTTACCAATTCTCCCTTTTCTCTTTCTATTTGAGAAAGACCATTTACACGAATTTCATCTGCCTTTATTTTTGCTCGTTCCAAACGAGTTCGAGCTTGATTAAGTTTATCAGTCGCTTCATTATATCGTTTTTCCGCGTCATTAATTGTACTCAAAATAGTCTGTTTACGATTACTTAATAAATTGTTTAATGAAAGTAGATTATTTATCGAAGATTTTAACGAATTATAAACCTCTTCCCAAACCGAACATGAATTTTTCAATTCATTCGGCTTTCTCGCTTAGTTAGAAAAACAAAGCCTGCCCCTGTTACTTTCTTAATCTTTTTACAAAATAATTTGCAAAAATTTTGTATATTTTTTTTATTATAAGAAAAATTTAAGGACTCTTCTGACAAAAGTTATTTTATTTGTCAGCAAGGTTATTTTTTTGAATAACTTAATATTAGATTTTTTTTAGGTTGTCAATTTAGCATAAAAAACCAAAACTGGTTAGTTTTTAGAGATAATAATAATTTATTTAATAAATTAAATTCAAAAATTAGTTTGATATGAGTGTTATATATCAAATTAGTCTCTAAATATATTTTTATATATTTTTTATATATAAAATATTGAGGGGAAAGAAAAACCCCAATGGCGCTTAGACTTTAAGCATTTTAGCTTTAACCATTTTCTTAATATTTCCGAATAAAGTAATAGTGAGAAATAAAAAATTACTAATTTTACGAAATGCTATAGTTGTTCTAAATTTTGTTTAGAAGTAATTCGTCGGAATTATACACTTTTTTTATTTTGAAGTGTAACTGGATTATTCCAGCATTTTTATTCAAATAATTAACCCGCACACACTCCCTTTCCAAAGTAAACTAATAAACTAAGCACTACACTTAAATTAATCAGATTTGTTTCTAAAAGATTTGTATTTAGACCAAAATTACCGGCAATAGGCCAATAATTTGAGGAAATAACTAAATTAATAATATTTTGCATATTCTCTCTCCCATTAATAGGTTATCTAAGTTCTACAGAGTTTTTTTACTCAAAATAACTTGAATTTTTAGTTATAGACAGAGACTAATTTATCTAGTTTTAAGTCTAATTAGCAATATAATTGAAAAATAGTTTATTTGCTTTACATAAAAACAAAAATTATAAAACTTTTTTTCCAAAAAATTTCCAAAAAATAAATAGAAATTTTGTTTAATTTAAATATTAAATTAAATATTAAATAGTTTTTTTTAAGAACTAAAATGATTACCCATTTTAGTTCTTAAAAAAAACTATTTAAATAAAAAAGTATAAAAATTTCAAGACGATTTGATTTAAACAAAAGGATTTGCGAATGAAAGTGCCAAAGCTACAACTGAACCATAAATAGTTAAAGCTTCCATAAAAGCTAAGCTTAATAACAATGTGCCTCGAATTTTACCTTCTGCTTCTGGTTGTCTAGCAATACCTTCTACTGCTTGACCAGCAGCAGTGCCTTGACCAATCCCAGGTCCAATGGAAGCTAAACCTACGGCTAATCCAGCAGCAATAACAGACGCAGCAGAAATTAAGGGGTTCATTATAATATCCTCTAACCAAAATTAAGAAAAGGTTCATATAAAAAAACCTATTCTCTATTGCTTACTTATATTTTTATTAAAAAGAAATTAGGTTAAGCAGTCACTAACTCAAGATGTCTCTTAATAAAGTGATAGTATCACTAAAAAAAAATAAATTAAAGTTTTTGTTTTGATCGTTTAAATTTTCTTCTTATCTAAAAATTCAAATTTTATTGAATAAAATAGAATAATAATTAAAAAATTTTTCTTAGTTAAAATATAAAATAAATTTTCTTAATTATTAAATTTCTTTTTATTATTATACCCCATAAAAATTCTTATCGGATTTAGAATGTGAAATTGAAATTTAAAGTTAATTAAGCTATTTTCTTTATTTAAAGATAATTATGCTTTAAAGGCATTTATAATATATCTACATGTATACTTATTATTTTGATTTTTTGGAATTTAATGATGATCTTCTAATGATTCCCCTATATAAGCTGCAGCTAAGGTTGCAAATATTAAAGCTTGAATAGCACTTGTGAATAATCCTAAAAACATCATAGGTATAGGAATAACCAAAGGTACTAAAGAAATAAGAACAGCAACTACTAACTCATCGGCCAATATATTTCCAAAAAGTCGAAAACTTAGCGATAAAGGTTTTGTAAAATCTTCTAAAATATTTATTGGTAAAAGTACTGGAGTTGGTTGGATATATTTACCAAAATAATTTAAACCTTTTTTATGAAGACCTGCGTAAAAATAAGCTACTGAAGTTGATAGAGCTAATGCAACGGTTGTATTAATATCATTTGTAGGTGCAGCTAATTCTCCATGAGGCAGTTCAAAAACTCTCCAAGGAAGAAGCGCGCCTGACCAATTTGAAACGAAGATAAATAAAAACATAGTTCCTATAAAAGGTACCCAAGGTCGATATTCTTCTTCTCCTATTTGAGTTCTAGTCAAATCTCGAATAAATTCTAAAACATATTCGACAAAATTTTGACCACTGGTTGGAATAGTTTGTAAATTGCGCGTTGCGAAAATGGCTAAACTTAATAAAATAGAAATAACAATCCAGGAAGTTATAAGTACTTGTGCGTGAACTTGAAAACTGCCTATTTGCCAATAGAAGTGTTGACCTACTTCCACACCAGATATTTCATATAAATTATTAAGTGTGCTAATGGAAAATTGTGCAGTATGCATATTACCCCTTCTAAAGATTAACTATGAAAAATAGAAATGAATTTTATAAACAATTCTAGTATTCTAGTATTTAAATGTCTTATTGTTCTAAACCTTTTTATTATGTTATAACATATTTATTACAATAAAATATTTATTTTTATTGTAATATATTTTTAAGTTTTAAAATAGTGATGAGTAATAAAATAAAAAAATTGTCTTTTGCTAAAATAATTATTCGATTGTTGTGGAATTACAACGACCTGCAATAATAGCTAATTTTAATTTATTTAAAATCCATCGAATAGACGCTCGAGCATCATCATTTGCTGGAATTGGTATATCTGTAAGATCTGGGTCACAATCTGTATCAACTAAACAGATTGTTGGAATACCCAAAGTTCTACATTCTTGAATAGCGGTGATTTCTTTTTGTTGGTCTATTATTATTACAATATCTGGCAAACTTGTCATATATTTAATTCCATTTAAATATTTTTGAAGTTGAGTTAATTGTCTTTTCAAATTTGCCGCTTCTTTTTTTGGAAGTTGATTAAATACTCCTGTTTTTTCTTTATTTTCCAAATCCTTAAACCTTTGAAGACGTTTTTCTATAGTTGACCAATTAGTTAACATACCGCCAAGCCACTTTTGATTTACGTAATGACATCGGGCTTTTATAGAAGCTGATGCTACTAAATCAGCTGCTTGATATTTCGTACCTACAATTAAAAACTGTTTGCCTTTACTTGAGGCATTAGCTACTAAATCACAAGCTTCTGATAAAAAACGGGCTGTTTGAGTAAGATTTAAAATATGAATACCTTTCCGTTCTGTAAAAATATAAGAAGCCATTTTAGGATTCCATTTTCGAGCTTGATGACCAAAATGTACTCCTGCTTCCATCATTTCTTCTAAATTAATATTCCAAGATTTTTGTTTCATTTTTTCTTATAAAAAAGTCTAATTTCTTTTTTTATTTAGACTAAAATCAATACATTTTTCAAATTTTTCCGTAAATGGATATTCATTTGTTCATTTAATAACTTATCTAAAAAATTTTAGATAATTTAATTGAAGTTATTTATTGCTACTTATTTCAAAAAATTACTGCTTTAATTTTTTATGAATTTGATCTGAAGTAAAAAAAATAGAAAATTTTTTATATAAAAAAATATCTTTTACTTTATTATCAAATAATTTTTTATTTTTTTTTTTTAATAAAATATTTTTTTCTTTTTCCAAAATTATTTGCCAAATAACTTCTTGACAGCCAGTACCTGCAGGAACTATTCCGCCAAGAATAACATTTTCTTTCAAACCTTTCAACCAATCAATCCGACCCCGCAAAGCTGCTTTTGCCAACACGCGGGTAGTTTCTTGAAAACTAGCTTCTGATATAAAACTTTGAGTATTAAGAGAGGCTTTTGTTATACCCAACAATACAGGTTTATAAGGAATAATTTCTTCCAAAGCACGATTCATTCTTTTTATTCTTGTAAATTCAATCAATTCTCCAGGTAAAAAACCATTAATCATTCCATCTTCTAAAGTAACAACTTTAGAAGTCATTTGACGTACAATAATTTCTATATGTTTGTCCGATATTTGTACTCCCTGTGATCGGTAAACTTTTTGAATTTGATCAACCAAATTTAATTGACTCTGTTCCATACTAATTCGGGAACTCAAAAAATAACCCCATAGACTTCCAAAAAAATTTGTCATGTCTTTATTCCAATCTTCAAAACCTTTTTCCAAATTAATAAAAACTGAATTTATTGGACGAGCTTCTAATAACTGCTCAACTTTAGGAAGCCCTTGAATAATATCTCCCGATTTTAATCTTTCATATACCAAAGTTATTAATGTATCTCCCTCTTTCACAATTTCACCATAATGATTATGAATTGTAGCTTTACCAGTGGTTAAATATGGCTTAGCTAATCTAATTACGGAAGAAAGATCTTCATAAATAGCTATAATTTGACCAGATTCAGAAAAATGCTGATATTTAGATATAGAAAAGCCATCGCAAAGAAAATTTCCAAGATTAACTAATTGAGTTTTATTTTTCTTTAAAAAAAATGAAGAAAAAGACCAGATTAATAAATTAAAAATATTATTTTTAGTTAAAATAAATTTATGAGTTTTTTTATTTTCATCCAAAAAGTACCATGCAGTTATTTTATTTTTCTTTTCAAAATTATCAATAATTGAAAAATGAATTGGCGTTAATTTATTATTAAATTTTATATGAGAAAAAGGTTGAATAAGTTTTGTAATATTTTGCAAATGGCCTAAAAACCCTAAAAATTCTATAAAATTTTGTTTCATAAAACTTTTTTTTTTTATATTAAAATCTTTAATTATTTTTTTTGATTCATAAATTAAACTTTTTTCTATATTATTTTCTACTTTTGTCTCTTCTTCCATTTTCTCAACTAAACCAGTTTGAAATAAATTTGATGGAGATAAAACAAGAAAAGAGCCTTCTTCTTGGTTTTTTTTCGAGGGAGTGCGAATAATACCCCAAGTTTTATTGAACAATAAACTTTTTTTACTAAAATTTTGATCAATAATATATTTTTCTTTATCAAAGAAATAATTAATAATAATATGATTTTTTTTTTCTTTATGATTAAAACTAAAATATTTTATTAAATTTATTTGAAAGAAAAATTTAATAATTTTATTAATACGTATTTTCACAAAAGAAATATGAGCTTCTTTTATAAATATTTCTGTTTCCCAATTTAATATTAAACAACTTTGAATTAGTTGAATCTCAGTATTATTAAGAATTTCAACTTCCTCACCATCTCTGTAAAAAATATATTTAACAGTTTTAATTTTAACTGTTTGTTGTTCTTTTAAGAAATCTAGAAAAAAAGGTATTGGTAAATTTAAAGAATTCTCATTAGATGTTATTTTATATTCTATTGTTGGTCTAATAAAAAAAAAAGAATTTTCTTTGGAAAGTACAATCCATTCAAGATAAATCCAATTTTTAGCTCGAAATTGTTCAAAAATTTTTTCTCCGGGCGGTATTAAAATACCATTTTGTTTAAAGTTTTTTTGTTTTTCTTTAGGATAATATATACTTCCAGGTAGTATTTTTATTTCAAAGTTATTAGTTTTTTTCCTTATTTTGACAAAGCCCGTGACTTTACTAATAATAGTGGAAGTTATTTTTGTGCCTGCTTTAATAAAACTATTATTTTTTATTAGAATAGAAGAAAAAAGAGATTGATCTAAATTATATACTTCTTCAGGAAGAAAGAAAAAATTACCTTCTTTTATTATTTTATATCCCGATCTATCATTTTTGTTTTTTGACTCTGCAAAAAAATCTTCTTTTTTATCGATAAAATCAACTCTGATAGTACCATATTTTATAATTCCCGAATTTTTTATTCTATATTTAGGATCATTAAAAATAGCAAAAATATCATTTTTTTTTAAGATGCCGTTTTTTGGTATTTCAAGAATAAACTGAAATATAGGCTTTTTCTCATATTTATTTTTTTTTCTATTCAAAAAAAAAAGATTTTTTTTTCTCTTTCTACTTCTCAAAAAATTATGACTATGTAGAATAATACTAGAATAAATCAAATTCCAAAAGTAATCTAAAAAATTTTCTTGATTTTTATAATAACTCAAAATTTTATTTGCAATCGGAAGTTTTTTATCTAATTTATCTTGATTACGATAGAATATAAAAAAAGATTCATTAAATTTTTCGAAATACCCTGCTAATATCCAGATATGGCCTGTCATACATAAGAGATGAACATTACTATGTATATATTCAGATGCATGTTGAACTTTGGTACTCCAATGCATTTCTCCAGACAAATTTGAATAAATATGTTTTTGAACTTTTTCTTTAAAAGGAGATATTTTAGCACGAATTTCTGCAATAACTTGTTTTGATTCTACATATTGATTACTTTGAACTAAAAGCATACTTTGTGATGGAATAATCAAATTATGGAATTTTTTTTTACTTTTAATAATAACAGATAAATTATTATTACATATCCACGCAGGATGGCCGTGACGAGTACGTGTAGGATAAACTGAATCTCTATCAAATTGAACAATTCCGTTAAATGGTGTTCGTACATGCTCCGCAATATCACCCGTAAAAACTCCACCAGTATGAGACGTTCTTGATGTTAACTGAGTACCTGGTTCTCCGATTGATTGTCCCGCAATAATACCTACAGCTTCGCCTAATTCTATTAAATTACCGTGAGTAAGACTCCATCCGTAGCATAATTGACAAATCCATAACATACTTTTACAAGTTAAGGGGGAACGTATAAAAATTGGTTTTTTTTTGATAGATACTAACGAAAGAGCCAGATCGATTGTAATATCTTGATTACGAATAGCAATACATCTTTGATTTATATATATATTTTCTGCTAATATACGACCAATTAATTTTTGTTGATTATTATTTTTTTTATAAGTATCGCACCAGGGAGTTACAAAAATACCTTGAAAAGTGCCACAATCCACTTTTCGCACTATAATATGCTGAACTACTTCAACCAATCTACGTGTAAGATATCCAGCATCTGATGTTCGTACTGCCGTATCAACGACCCCTTTACGAGCGCCATAGCAAGAAATAATATATTCTGTTAATGATAATCCTTCACGAAAATTACTTTGAATGGGTAAATCAATAATTTGACCTTGAGGGTCTGACATTAAACCTCGCATACCTACTAACTGATGAACTTGTGATGTACTTCCCCGAGCTCCGGAAAAAGACATCATATGTACTGGATTTAACGGATCTGTCATTCGAAAATTAGGATTCATTTCTTGTTTTAAATATTCACTTGTTGCATACCATGTTTCAATCAATTGGCGCAATTTTTCTACTGCATGAACGTTTCCATAACGATAATTTTTTTCAGAAATATAACCTTGTTGTTCTGCATCTTGAATCAACCAACTTTTTGAAGGTGCTGTTAAAAGATCATCAATTCCTAACGAAATCGCGGCTTGAGTGGCTTGTTTAAAGCCTAGATTTTTAAGTTGATCTAGAATATGTGTTGTATATGTAATACCAAAGTGAGCAATTAATCTGCTGATAAACTGTTTTATGGCAGTTCTATCCATCACTTTATTATAAAAGAGCATTTTGGCTGGTTCTGCCATAATAAAAAACCTCTTTATTGTCATAAACAGGATATACCAATAGATTCAAGTCATTTATCTGACTCTTTTTTAATTTCTATCTGTAGAAAAAATGAATATTATATAATTATTGCTGGTAAAGATTTATCTCGAAACCGCGAAGCTTTTAAAGTACCTTGAATAGCTTCTTCTATTTGTTGATTAAATATAACACGACCAACGGTTGTGCAAATATAAAAATTAATAATTTGTTCTTTTTTATTTTTTTTAAGTTGGTAATGTTCATAGATTTTAGAAAAAATACCAGAAGAGTTATATTGAATTTCAATAGGCTTTTCACGATTTATTGATGTAATTATCCGTAATTCCGTTTCCCATCGAAGCCATAAAGGACTGTGTAATTTCATTTTTTGTTGCTTTTGAGCTTTTATTACATCATCATAACTATAGAAATAAGGTGTTTTATTTAAAATACCATTATTATGTTTATAAGGATGATTTTTGTTGCCATAAATACCTTGATAATTTTCAATTGTTAATATATAAAGTCCGAGAAGCATATCTTGACTCGGTACAGAAACAGGATCTCCCGTGGCAGGAGACAAAAGGTTTGTGTGAGAAAACATAAGTAATCGTGCTTCAGCCTGAGCTTCTAGGGATAATGGTATATGAACAGCCATTTGATCTCCGTCGAAATCTGCATTAAAACCCCCGCAGACTAATGGATGTAAACGAATAGCGCGACCTTTTATTAAAATAGGTTGAAATGCTTGTATGCCTAATCTATGTAAGGTAGGTGCTCGATTTAATAAGATAGGATGTCCTTGCATAATTTCTTGAAGTACTTTCCATATAATAGACTCTTTATTTTGAATCATACTTTTAGCTGCTCTCAGATTAGGAGCAAGATGTTGTCCAATTAGACCTCGAATAACAAAAGCTTGAAATAATTCTATTGCCATTTCTCGTGGTAATCCACATTGATGTAATGGGAGAGACGGACCGACTATAATAACAGACCGTCCCGAATAATCAACTCGTTTTCCGAGTAAATTTTCACGAAAGCGTCCTTCTTTTCCTTCAATAACGTCAGAGAAAGACTTATAAGGTCTATTATGACTATCTTTCATAGGTTGTCCACGAATACCATTATCGATAAGTGCATCTACAGCTTCTTGTACTAATCTGGTTTGGCAAACGACTAAACCTCCCGGTGTAGAGCCGCCTCTAGCCGAAAAATCAATGAGAGTATTATTTCGATAAATAACTCTTCGATATAATTCATTTAGATCAGAAGTAATTAATTCGCCTTCGCCTAATTCAACCATAGGCCGTAATTCAGGTGGAAGAACTGGTAAAAAAGATAAAACCATCCACTCTGGTTTTATATCCGTTTGAAGGAATTGTTTTGCCAATTTTATACGTCTCACTAAAAGATCTTTTCTTCTTTGAATTTTTCGATCTTCCCATTCATTTCCTGTAGACTTTTGTTCGACTAATTCTTTCCATTCTAAATATGCATAATCTATAACTACTTGGAGATCTATATTACGTAATTGTTTTTTAATAGCATCACCCCCAGTGGCTATTTCTCTAATCTGAAATGCTTCAAATCCACGTGAAGAAAAAAAACGAGGAAATATGTCTCTCCAAGATTGATCTTCATATTTAAATAAACCTCGTAATTTTAATAAAGTAGGTTTTTTTAAAATGGGTCTAGCAAGAAAAAGATTGGGATAGGTTTTTTTCTTTCTTCTAATTCCCCCCCTAAGAATCGGACATGAAAATTTTTTTTCATCCGGCTCAAATAGCATTAAATTTATTTTAATAATAATAGAATTTCCAGTGTTATTATAATAGAAATATAAATCCTATATATATATTTATTTGTTCCAATATATTAATAATAATATATAGATATTTATACTCTTTTTATATGTAAATTTTATTTTTTTATATAAAATTTATATAAAATTAATAATTTATTATTGATTTATTACTATTTATTACTATTTATTACTCAAGTTCTATTATAATTTTCAATTAAATTTTCATTTTTGAGTAATCTTACTTTCCTTAAATGATATATTTTTTTACAAAAATACCTCCAATGTTTTTAAGATTAATAAGAAATTATCTTGTTTATATATATCTATTTCAATGATCCTTTAGGTTTTCGTTCTATCTCGATGGGTATAATATTATTTAGCGTATATATACGATGAATAAACTGCAATATCCATTATAAATAAATATAGTAATAATTTTTTTTACTAAATTTAATTTTTTTACGAAATCTCTAAATAACGAAGAAAAATATTTATATAAAATACATAAAATAATAAATATTTATATATTTGTATATATATGTAGATAGAAACCCTAGATCAAGTACTTTAAAAATTTTTTTTTTTTTGAGTTTTATGTTACTTTTTTTAAGAAACATATCAAAACTAGCGATATCCTTATAATAAATAAAATAGGATAACAGTTTTAATTAAATCTGTATAATTAAGTTTAATAAACAAGTCACACATCGCAATATACTAGACTTTCTAATTCTTTAAGAGGTTTAGCTAAAAGATTTGCAATATAACTAGGTAAGCGCTTTAAATACCATACATGTGTTACGGAACAAGCTAATTTAATGTAGCCCATTCGATATCTGCGAACACGTGATTCAATAAATTCAACGCCACATTGTTCACAAAATTTTGCATATTTCTCAATTGTTTGATATTTTCCACAGGCGCAAAGTCCACTTTTAATAGGACCAAAAATACGTTCACAAAATAATCCATCTTTTTCAGGTTTATGTGTTTTATAATGTGAAGTATATGGTTTTGTTACTTGCCCGACAAGTTCTCCATTAGGTAAAATTCTTTCAGCCCAACTGCGTATTTGTTCAGAAGAAGCTAATCGAATTTGAAGATGTTGATATTTTTCTCGATGAATCATAAAATTTAAATTTATTTTTTCTATTAAACGTCTTTAAAATTTATATTTAAGTTTTTTTCAAATATAACAGAATGATCCGAATCTAACGATAAAGATCGTAATTCTCGAACAAGTAATCGAAAAGATTCTGGAGCAGTGCTAGGTTTAGGTATTGGCTCTCCCGTGATAATAGCACCAAGTACTTCATAGCGAGCATGTATATGATCAGATTTAATAGTAAGCATTTCTTGTGAAATATAAGCAACACCAAATCCTTCTAAAGCCCATACTTCCATTTCTCCCACTCTTTGTCCCCCACGTCTGGATCTTCCTCTAAGAGGTTGTTGAGTAACAAGTGCATAAGGTCCACTAGAGCGTGCGTGAATTTTATCGTCAACTTGATGAATCAATTTTAGCATATAAGCCTTTCCTACTGTAACAAACTGTTCAAATATTTCTCCAGTTCTTCCATCTATTGAACGACTTTTTCCAGGATTTTCAGTTTCAAATAACCAAGGGTTTCCTGTTTTCGTACTTGCTTTGTAAAGTTCTGAAAAGACTAATTTTCTCGAAGCTTCTCGTTCATATCTTTCATCAAAAGGGGTTATTCGATAATGTTTTTTTAAGAAATGTCCTGCTAAACCAAGTGAGCATTCGAAAATTTGTCCTACATTCATTCGCGAAGGTACTCCTAAGGGACTTAATACCATATCAACCGGTGTGCCATCTTGCAAATATGGCATATCTTGTCTAGGTAAAATTTTTGAAATAATACCTTTATTACCATGTCTCCCAGCTACTTTATCCCCTACCTGTATTTTTCGCTTCTGTGCTATATAAACATGTATTATTTTTTCGTAATTACTAGAATTTTCTTTTTTAGAGATCCATCGTACATCAATAACTCGTCCTTTTCCGCCTGAAGGAACTTTAAGGCAAGTTTCTTTTGCAGTAGCTACTTGAATACCAAATATAGCTTGTAACAATTTTCCTTCTGGAGCACGTAATGATTCTTCCGTTTCCTGAGGTGTTAATTTTCCTACCAAAACATCTCCCGTTTCTACCCATGATCCCAATAATACAAGCCCATTTTTATCTAAATGACGCAGTACACTATTTTCTAAATGAGGTATTTCTTTAGTAATCTTTTCAGGGCCTTGACTCGTAGTGCGAGATTTAATTTCATATCTTTCAATATGAATCGATGTATAAATATCCTCATATATTAGACGTTCGTTAATAAGTATCGCGTCTTCAAAATTATATCCTTCCCATGGCATATATGCTACTAAAATATTTTTTCCTGAAGCTAATTCTCCTTTTAAAGTTGCTGCACCATCTGCTAAAATTTGTCCCTTTTTCAAAAAAATTTGTCGAGTAACTTGTATCTTTTGATGCATACAAGTACTATTATTTGAGCGCTGATATATTGTTAAAAATGTAGTTGTTTTTTTTTTATTAGTATCAATCAAATTTATTTTTTTACTATCAGTATATAGAATCTTTCCACTTTGTTTTGCAATAACAACACTTCCAGAATCAAGAGCTGCTTGACTTTCCAAACCTGTTCCTACAATACATTTTTCAAGTTTTATAAGTGGAACCGCTTGACGTTGCATATTAGATCCCATTAAAGCACGATTTGCATCATTATGTTCTAAAAAAGGAATTAAAGAAGCGCCAACAGAAAAATATTGTAAAGGATAAATACTTCGAAGATGTATTTGTTCCCAAGCAATAGCTAAAAATTCTTGTCGATATCGAGCTGGAGTTATTTGTATTTTTTGCGTATTCCGATCCAAAGCTAAACAATTTCCGGTAGCTATTCGATAATATTCGTCTTCTCCGGCAGATAAATAAATAACTTTTTCTTCTTTGGAAATTTTGGATATTTTATAAAAAGGACTTTCTAGAGATCCCCAATGATTTACTTTTGCATGAATTGCCAATGATGCAATAAGTCCGGCATTCATACCTTCGGATGTTTCGATAGGACAAATACGTCCATAATGACTAAAATGAATATCTCGTACTTGAAAGCTAGCTGTTCGTCGTGTTAATCCTCCAGGACCTAAAGAGCTTAATCTTCGTTTATGAACTATTTCTGTTAATGGATTAGTCTGATCTAAAAATTGGGATGGAGGATGTGATCCGAAAAATTCTTTAAAAGTAGCTATTAATGGAGTTGGAGTAATTAAACTTTTAGGACTAGGTAAACGTTTTCGCTTAGTTGCTCCACGTAGAATTTGTCGTACCGAATTTTCTAAACGTGTTAATGCCAATTTTAATTGATCTTGTAATAAATCTGCTACGGAGCGAATACGACGATTTTTTAAATGGTCTATATCATCAAGTGTACCAATACCAAACTTTATTTTTATTAAATAATCTATAGCAGCTAAAATATCTTGTGGTAATAAAAAATATTCATTTTCAGGTACGTTAAGATTAAGTTTTTTATTTAAATTTAATCGACCAATTTTTCCTAATTCACATCTTTGCTGAAAAAATTTTTTTTGTAATTCTCTACGTATAGATTCCGAAAAGACAATATCTCCGCCTATACAATATAATTGTTTATAAAGCTCTACTATAGCATCTTCGATAGATTGAGGCTGTTCCTTTCTTCTTTTTTTCTCTAGGACGTCTAAAAAAATTTTTGGAGAACAAACACTGTCCAAAACCTGTTTTATGCTTAGACCCATGGCTAGTAATAAAACTAAAATAGAAACTTTTCGTTTTTTACTTATACGAGCCCAAATTCTCGTTTTGCTATCAATTTCTAATTTTAATCTTCCTCCCCAATCGGAGATAATTGTACTTGTATATATAGAAATTCCGTTATGATCTAGCTCTGAATTATAGTAAATACCTGGACTTCTTAAGATTTGATTGATAATTACTCTCGCGACACCATTAACTACAAAGGTACCTTGAGAGTTCATTAAAGGAATACTTCCAATAAATACAGTTTGTTTTTGTGTTTTTCTTTTTCTCTTTCGAGCCAATTGAGTTGGTACATATAAATCTGAGGAATATGTATTTGATTGATATACAGCATCTCTCTCTTTTATTAAAGGTTCCGCTAATTTGTATTCTTTATCTAATGATCGGAATTCAAATTCATGATCTGCATCTTTAATTTTAGGAAAATAACCAAGTTCTTCAATTAAACCTTTATAGATAAAACGATGAAATCCTTCAAATTGTATTTTTCCAAATTCGGGGAGTACAAAAATTTCCGTAGTTTTTTTTTCCTCTAAAATAGTGTTAGAGTTTGTTTTATAATAACAAATCTAATTATTTTCACTTTATATCCAATTGCATAAAAAAAAATATTTTTGTTAAGCTTTTCTATTTTATTATAATTTTCCATCATGTTAAATGTTTTTTATTTAGAATCTAAAAAAAAAGATACTTGATTAAAAATTAATTAAGTTTTATAATAATATAGTTTATTATTAATAAATTGAAAAATTCTAGTAATAAAAAGAAACTTATACAATTTTTACCAAAACTTTTATTTGGAAAAAAGGGCGATATGGCCAAGTGGTAAGGCAGAGGACTGCAAATCCTCTATCCCCAGTTCGAATCTGGGTGTCGCCTTAATAATAATATAAACAAAATATAAGAAAGATTTGGATTATCTATTATGTCATATTTTAAATAAAAAAAGGTATTGCTCTATATTTCGATATAGCCTATTACTTTCTTTCCTATTTAAATCTATCATTAATAGACAACCCTAATATTAAGAATAAATCAAATGAGAAAAAAAAGCAAGTGTTATTATAAAAAAATAATAATTAATAAAAATAGTTATATATATATATATATTTATAAGGTAGAGATATAAATTGAGATTAAAAAGATTATAAAAAATAAATGAATATTTATTAACTAAATAGAAATTTAGATTTAACATTCATAAAAATATATATAGTAATTAATATTATTTTTGATGTTATAAAAATAATTTTCGTATTTTTTTTTACTTTTTACTTCTAGTCTGGGGAGAAAATAAAGTAAATTGAAAAATCCGATTGAAAAATGAATTAGTCTAATATTTTTTATCTTTAATATCAAAAATAAAAAATATTAGACTAATTAGATTATACTATTTAAATTGTATAAGAAATAAAAAAAGTATAATCAATTTTTTCCCATCCTTTATAAAATTTTTTTCTTAATTTCATTTTTTTATAAGTTGTATTTTCTTTTAAATCTTTTTTTTCTAAAATAAAAGGATTATCTTTTTTTTTAGGAAAAATTGTAAAATTAATCTTATTATTACGTAAATATAAACTTTCCGCTATGAAAAAAATAGCTGTTCCACTTAAAAGTATTTGTGATAATAAAAGAATCGGATCTAAACGCCAACCTTGAAAAATAAGAATTCCTCCACATAACAAGCCAATAGATGAAAAAAAAGAATCATAATATTGAGATAGGTTAATGTTTTTCTTTAATTACATGCTCCTCTCTAAAAACCATATATGATATGTTAATTTCTTTATGGCTTAAGCATTAAAATAGAAAAATTTTATTTTAAATACTCTAAATCCAAGTAAGTATGTAAGTGTAAAAAAATAATTTTAAACAGAAACTTTTTGGATTGTCTTTTACCTATTTAAAATAATTTAAAAAAACAGGTTTATTTTATTCGTACTTAGTTGATTAAAAAAAATATTTGTAACATTAATGTTACAAATATTTTAATAATATCTTTAGGTTCATTTATTATTTCGTAGATTAAATTATTTTATTTCTAGAGAAACAAAAACTTAATTAAATAAAAACTTTATATAATATATAACTTTCTATTTTTTATATAATAATTTTTATATAATAATTCCATTTTAATTTTAAGATTTAAATATGTTTGCGAAATGTTAAAAAAATAAGTTAAAATTTAACCATAGATTTTTTTTTAGATAAATCAAAATTTTTTTTTTTCAAGTTTTCTATTTATTATTATTAATAAATAAATTGAAATTTTAGAATTTATTTAAGTACATTCTAAATCACACCTCTAGATACATTAAGTTCCCTTATTCGAAGGGCATATAAAAGTATACCTACTATAATGAGGCCTATTCCTACTATAGTGCTAGGACCTAATTCTATATGAATCATATAATAATAAATAAATGAAATTAAAAAAACTAAAAAAATTATATATAATTTTTTTAGTTTTTTTAACTTAAATTTTAATATTGTAAAAAACTAAATATTTGAATAAAAATACAATATTATTTGATATTTGATAAATCCAAGATTCTTTATAATTGAAAAAAAATTCTCATTAATTACCCTGACTAACGGTTTGTACATAAAGAATTAATAAAAAAGCTGTAGGTATTAAAATGAACAATGCAGTAGCAATAAATGCAAGAATGTTTACTTCCATATGTTTATTATATTAGTGTTTAGTTTACAATACTAAAAAATATCATCTGATTTTTATTTATAATTTTCTATGTCTTTTTTATATCAGTATAATTATCAGATTAATAATATTAATAAAAATATTCTAAAAATATAAAAATATTTTAAATAAAATAAATATTATTTTCTTTTGAGTTTAATAAAATCATCGATATCAAATAAATAGTATAACATAAGATTATTTTTTTTATTATTAAAAAAATACTGCCTTGAAGAGGACTCGAACCTCCACGCTTTAAAGCATAAGATTTTGAGTCTTATGTGTCTACCATTTCACCATCAAGGCTTGTGAGAAAAAAATTATTATATTTAACTGATTATTATATAATAGTAAAAATAAAAAATCTAATTTTAATTTGTTTTTTTACTTATGCTATACATCATATAGCATAAGTAAAAAACAAATTAAAATTTTTACTAATAGAATAAAAATATTTAATAATAAAAAAAATATATATTAAATATGTGTAAAACTATTTAAATTCAAATTAGTTTGGAGCAGATTGATAATGGGATTCATAAATATTCCTAAAAACAGGGAGGCAATTACACAAATAATTATACTAATTTCAATTGAATTTTTGTAAAAAACAGAAAAAGAAAATACAGTATATGTTTGTATATAAGAAGTAATTTCTTTATTTTCTGCAGTAATTAACAATTTGACTATTTTTAAATAGTAATATATAGAAATAATACTTGTGAAAAGCCCTATAAAAACTAGAAAATATAATCCATCTTTCCATGCACACCAAAATAAATAAAGTTTTCCGAAAAAACCGGATAATGGGGGGATACCTCCTAAAGACAATAAACATAGAGCAAGAGAAAATGTTAATAAAGGATCTTTCAAAATTAATCCACTATAATCTCGAATATTATCTGTCCCTGTACGTAATCCGAATAATATAATACAAGCGAAAGTTCCTAAATTCATAAATATATAAAATAGTAAATAAACTATCATACTTGTATATCCATTAAAATCCCCAATGATTATTCCAATCATTAAATACCCAATTTGACTTATTGAAGAATATGCAAGCATACGTTTCATACTTGTTTGAGTAATAGCTACCAAATTACCCAATATCATACTGCAAATAGCTAATATTTCTAGAATAAAATGCCATTGGTTGAAAAGAAAGGGAAAAACAATATTCAAAAGACGGGCTAATAAAGCTAAACCTGCTATTTTTGAAGCAACCGAAAGAAAAGCAACGACTGGAGTAGGGGAGTTAGAATCGAAACGAAGATTACTCATTCTTTCCTCTCATTCAAAACTGTGCATGAAATTTTTATTTCACACAGCTCCTAAGTAATAGTCTAATTTTAGATTACTTTCCTCGTGTATGCATATAAAAATTTGAAAATTGAATATTATAATTTTATTAAAATTGAACTTTACGAGGAATCCTGTTTTAGTTATTTTTTTAATCTCAAAATTTCAATTAATTTTGTTATTGAATAATTGAATAAAAAAAAAATCTAAATTTTTTCGTTTTAATAGTCATGAATTTTTTATTTTAGAGCTTTTTTTCAAATAGATATGTATATTGCACTTATAATCCTTGAAGGAAAAAAAGATTACTGAATAATATTTTTAAATACTTAAAAATTTTAATTTATTTTATTTATACCATTTTTCCAAATTACCCCTAATAATCAACTTATTTTTTTTATTATTTTAACTTTGTTTTATTCTAGATTTAATTTAAATTTACCAAAAAAAAATTTATTTAATAAAAGTTATGTTTTATTTTGAGTGAAAATAATAATTTTTTGTTATTTTGCATGTCTATGAAATATTTATAAATATCGTAAACACAATAAAAAATTATGTTTTTTATTTATAGAAAACGAATCACACTCCTTCATATACATCGGGAGTCCATTGATGAAAAGGTACTAAAGAAAGTTTAAATCCAATTCCTGCAATGATAAATATAAGTCCAAGTAAAATTCCTGAAGAATTATACATTTCTGTATTTATAAGTCCATTTGCTATTTTTTGAAGTTGAAATTCTCCTGCCGATAAGCCATATAACCAAGAGAAACCGTAAATTAAAATAGATGAACTTGTTCCACCTATAAGTAAATATTTCATAACAGCTTCGTTAGATCGAACGTCTTTTTTAGTATAACCAGATAATAAATATGAACATAAACTTAAACATTCTAGAGATACAAAAATAGTAATTAGATCGTTAGCGCCACATAAAAACATTCCTCCTATAGTTGCTGTTAATATGAAAATAAGAAATTCCGTTATTGATAATTTTGTACATTCGATAAAATCCATAGATAAAGGAATACATAATATTGAACATAAAACTAGGAAAATTTGAAATATTCTATTAAAGTTATCATCTTGAAAAT